TATCGATAGGATTCATTAAAACAAGTCGCACACTCATATTCCATAAATACAGAAAAAATTTCACGATCGAACTCCCCCCAAAAAATAAAAAAATAAAAATGAAAAAAGAATCGGATAACAAAATCAAAAAATAACATTGTATTTAATAAGGTAGGGATGACAGGTCCTTATGAATCTAATTCATTGAAATCCCATCTAATACAACAGAAGAATTAAAAATCTCCAATATAATTGATAAAAATACTGCAAATAAAGCCATTGCAACCCCCATTAAGGGGGTAGTTCCCCACCCAGGAGCTACTTTACCATATTCGGAATTCAATGGTTTCAATAAATTCCCTACAATAGTTCGTCTTGGAACAGATCTAGAACTACCCTCAACACTTTGTGTAGCCATAAATCCTATGTTGTATTAATTGAGATTTGTTGACTTTGTATACGATTTCATTGTAAATAGATGATCTTATCGTAGATCCATTGTATTTTTGAAATTCGATAAAAATGGAAACAGCAACTCTAGTCGCCATCTTTATATCTGGTTTACTTGTAAGTTTTACTGGGTATGCCTTATATACTGCTTTTGGGCAACCCTCTCAGCAACTACGTGATCCCTTCGAAGAACACGGGGACTAGATGCAGTAAAGAGCCTCCCAAAATTGGGAGGCTCTTTACTGCATCTAGTCTAAGAGAATGAAAAAGAATTTCACTTTTTAGTTGGAACTTTTGGAGGTTCTCGAAAAAAGATAGCGAAAAAAATGATTCCTAAAGTCGAGACTAAAAGGAATGTATAAACCAATGCTTCCATAAATTCAACCGTGGTTTACAATTATAGCTTCCATACCTGTTTATTTTGGATCATAGCCACACAAATGAAGAAGTCGAAATTAAAAAAAGTAATGAAAAAACATATGATACACTACAGCATAGCTAATCACAAAAAAATAATAGAAAAACAAGAGATTACAGTTATTAGACTCCTTGTCTTCGTGTAGTTGGATCTCCAATCTTTTGGAATGTGCCAAATTCCACTTGAGCGTCTAAATCTGGATCAATACCAGCAAAAACATCTCGGAACAAAGTTCGAGACCCATGCCAAATGTGACCAAAAAAGAAAAGCAGAGCAAAGGAAGCATGTCCAAAAGTAAACCACCCTCGCGGACTGCTACGAAAAACTCCATCTGATTTCAAAGTAGCACGATCTAATTCAAAGATCTCACCCAATTGAGCTCGTCTAGCATATTTTTTAACAATAGCAGGATCACTATAAGTAACCCCATTTAATTCCCCACCATAGAACTCAACAGTTACACCTACTTGTTCGACACTATACTTCGACTCTGCCCTTCGAAAAGGAACATCCGCTCTAACAATTCCGTCTCCGTCTACTAAAACAACAGGAAAAGTTTCAAAAAAAGTAGGCATACGTCGTACAAAAAGCTCACGTCCTTCTTTATCTCTAAAGATAGGATGTCCCAACCATCCAACAGCTATTCCATCTCCATTATCCATTGAACCTGCTCGAAATAATCCCCCTTTTGCTGGATTATTACCAATGTAATCATAAAATGCCAATTTTTCAGGAATCTTAGACCAAGCTTCAGCTAAACTTTTATTTGCGGCTAATTCATCACTAACGCGTCGATAGATTTCTTGTTGAAAGTATCCTTGATCCCATTGATAACGAGTTGGACCAAATAATTCAATTGGCGTAGTTGCTGAACCATACCACATTGTTCCAGCAACTACAAAAGCTGCAAAAAAAACAGCAGCAATACTACTGGAAAGAACCGTTTCAATATTTCCCATCCGCAATCCTTTGTATAGACGTTGAGACGGACGCACACTTAAATGAAAAAGACCCGCTAAGATGCCCAGCGTACCCGCTGCTATATGATGAGCAGCTATTCCTCCCGGAACGAACGGATCAAAACCTTCAACACCCCAAGCGGGGCTTACAGCTTGTACATTTCCGGTTAGCCCATAAGGGTCGGATACCCATATTCCTGGACCATATAATCCTGTTACATGAAAGGTACCAAACCCAAAACAAGCAACCCCAGCCAAAAATAAATGAATTCCAAAGATCTTCGGCAAATCCAAAGACGGTTTTCCTGTCCGTTCATCAGAAAAGATTTCTAAATCCCAATACACCCAATGCCAGATAGCTGCCAAGAAGCACAAACCAGAAAAGACAATATGTGCACCCGCCACACCTTCATAACTCCAAATGCCTGGATTTGATATAGTTCCTCCTGTGATACTCCAACCACCCCAGGAATTTGTTATTCCTAAACGAGTCATGAAAGGTATAACAAACATACCTTGTCTCCACATTGGATCCAAAACGGGGTCCGATGGATCAAAAACTGCTAATTCATATAAAGCCATCGAACCGGCCCAACCTGCAACTAAAGCCGTATGCATTATATGGACAGCCAGCAAACGACCAGGATCATTCAATACGACGGTATGAACACGATACCAAGGTAAACCCATGGAAATACCCCTTTAAGATTATTAATGTATAATAATATGTAACTTTATTGCACTGAAAAAAGAATGTTATAAACCTCCTTTTTTCATCAATTATCCCCCCAAAAGATAAATATTTTTTTATTTGAGTAATAATGTAAAATAATGTAGAATTGGGGTTGTAGGAACAAGGAGAAGCAGATCTATTCTATACTCGATAAGTATCAATACGCAATGGGGTTTTGATCTTATTTTTTTTTGCGGAGTAATTGCAGACAAATTTATTCATTAGTCAAAAAAATTATTCTTAAGACAGTGAATCTCTGAAAAAAAAAATTTTTGACTTCATTGTTATGCTTTCATATCAAAGTAAAATAGCATACTGACATTTTGATCTTTTACTTTATGCCAGTAGGTGTTCCAAAAATTCCTGAGTATGAGTTTGAAGAGGCTGGGTTTGAAGATTCGGAATCTGAAGATGGGTATCAAAATGAAGATGAAAGTGAGGATGAGTACGAATATACGGATGCCGAAGGAAAGTTAACTTGGGTTGATTTACCCAATCTACTTTATGAGGAAAGAATCCTTTTTTTGACTCGAAAAATAAATAATGAGCTATCAAATCAACTTCTGGGTCTTATGACCTATCTCAGTATAGAGGACGAAACTACTGATTTGACTTTGTTTATAAATTCTCTCGGTGGATGGGTAAAGTCAGGACTAGCCATTTATGATATGATGCAAGCCGTACCACCGGACATCAATACAATAGGGGGGGGGATTGTTGCTTCAATGGCATCTTTGATCCTAGCTGGAGGAGAGAATTCCAAACGTATAGCATTCCCTCATGCTAGAATAATGATCCATCAACCTGTTGCTTCGTTTTCTGAGTTAGAAACTGGAGACCTTTCCATGGAAATACAGGCAGTAACAAAAATGCGCAAAACCATCACAAAGGAATATGCAAAAAAAACGGGCCAATCCGTCTCAGTTATATACGCGGATATGGAAAGAGATCTTTTTATGTCAGCACAAGAAGCCCAAGTTTATGGAATAGTTGATTCTATAGCAGCCGAAGTGAATAAAAAGTAGGGGGAATTTACCCCCTCTTCCGATTTTATTTATCGTCTTATATAGAATTATACATAAAAAAAATAGAGAAAGTTTTTTTTTTTTTTTATAGAAAAGCTAAAATTTAGAATCAGCCGGTTAGGATTAATCTAAACCAGATTATTATGCTGCATACACTTTACCATGCCAACTATTAAACAACTTATTAGAAACACAAGACAGCCAATCAGAAAAATAAACAAATCTCCAGCTCTTGTGAGATGTCCTCAGCGCCGAGGAACGTGTACTAGGGTGTATGTGCGACTCGTTTAAATCCTCAATCTTATGGGAAAGAAAGAACCCCTTTGGATTACCCACTACAAAAAAAAGTACTAATATAGAAAAAAACAATCTCAGGTTATCTTTGAGTTATCCTAAAAAAGAATTTACCATATCCTTCTTTTTTTATTGTAGATCAAATTTATGGTTTTCGGTGGTGAAAATTCAATCATCTCCATTTTCAATTGAAACTGGGAAGGAATACCCAATTGGTACTAATTGATTCTTTTTTAAGTTAAGCAGGGTCCATCCTTTTCAAAAAGATAAGGCCCATATTCTTATAAAAACGGACTCCGAGGGTCAGCAAATTTGCTAATCTTCCTAATTAAATACCGTTACTGTATAGATGGATCTTGGTGTGAAAGACCTATTGCTGATTAATTCAGAGGTAGAGCAAAAGGGTGTGAACTATACAAGTTAACAAGATTTTTGATTAAATTAAAAAGAGCTCCGGTGTATATAGAAGACCTCACCGTTTAAAAGAAGTTACCATAAAAACGATGGAACCCATGATTTTTTTTAGTTCTTTTTTTTTATGTTAGTTTATTTGATTTCTTTTTTTTTTTTTACTTCTTTTTAATATAGCTTTATCATTTCTATAAAAATACGAATCACCTATAAAAAAAATTGTGGGTAGGAAGGTTATTGTAGCAAAAGCCATTGGAATTCTTTTTTTATACATTGGAAAAATGAGTTTTGTTTTTATAGAAAAGGAATAAATAATAGCTGAAAGATAAGAAATCTTTTCGTTATTCATAAAAGTTTCGCTTATTCAATGACCAGAACTAAACGAGGATATATAGCTCATAGACGTAGAACAAAAATTCGTTTATTCACATCAAATTTTGGTGGGGGGAATTCACGACGTACTCGAAGTATTATTCAACAAAAACTTAGGGCTTTAGCTTTGGCTCATCGGGATAGAGAGAGGAAAAAAAGAGATTTTCGGCGTTTGTGGGTGACTCGAATAAATGCATCAATTCGCGAAAATCTTCTATCCTTTAATTATAATAAATTAATAAACAATCTCTACAAGAGACAAATGCTTATTAATCGTAAAATACTCGCACAAATTGCGATTTTAAATAAGAATTGTCTTTATACAATTTCAACTAATATTTAAGAGCATAAAAATGAGATATAAGGGAAATTGAGTGTAAAAAAAAAAAGAATCACAACGATATACGCTAAAAAAAGTTTGAGAAGGTAGAATAGAAATTGAGTATAATAATTAAAAATTAACATAAAAATAAGGATCACTAACACAGACAAATTGCCCAAAACCATTCAAAAAAAGAAAAAGATTGTTAAATCTTTTTCTTATGATAAATATCATACAATAAGAAAACTAGATCTTATTTCTTTTTTTCAATCTTTTTTTTTTTAAAGTTTAAATTCGGATTGCAATTTTGATTCAATTGACGAGTAAGCTTTTCTTTTACGTATTCGAGAACCTGGAGTTGGAGTAACCACAGTCCTTTTTTTTAATTTCATAAATTTTATTTTTTTTTCATTATTATTATTAATAAAGGGTAATAAAGATAAAATACGAGCTTGTTTTATAGCAATAGTGATTAATCGTTGTTGTTTTAAAGTCAATCTATTGACCCGCCTAGATAAAATCTTTCCTTGTTCGCTAATAAATCGACTAATTAAACTCATATTTCTATAATCAATTCGATCCCCCGATACAATCGGGGGCAACCGCCTACGAAATGATCGATTGGACTTAAGAAAACGCCGCTTGGGCTTAAGAAAACGTCGCTTGGGTTTAAGAAAACGTCGCTTGGATTTATCCATGATTTTGGTTTGTCCTTATTTAATTTGAAAGTTCGATCCGCTCAAAAAGGCTAATAATTTAAAATTGAAAATGAAAAAAAAAAGAGGCTTTTGCTTTTGATTGTCTCTATTGAATAGAGAATCTAGCTTATCGTGTTACTAAGCAATTTTTTTAGTGCCTATCAAGATCACAATAAAATTTAGGGGTTACGCCTATTTTTTGATCTCCACATGAATCATATGTTTGGAACAATAAGGACAAAATTTTCTCAATTCCAAACGAATCGGCGTATTGTGTCGATTCTTTTGAGTACTATATCTGGAAATACCTTTTGATTTACTACTACTCTTTCGAACACAGTTGGTACATTCTAAAATAATCCCTACTCGCGCTTCTTTTCCCTTGGCCATGAACCTCCTTTTTATTTTTTGGGGTTTGTTTTTGTTACTTTAACTCTTAGAGATTTACAATTTAAAGTGAACAAAAAATAGATTAATTCCTAATATAATTTAGGAAAGATTTGATTGTTTAATATTCAGTCTTAATACACTAACTAAAAGAGTTCTTTTTAATTTCGAATTGAACTAGAGTTCTTTTGTTAAACATTTTAACATCATATGAATAGCTTAACCCCACATTAACCACATATACTTATATATTTTCGTTTTCTTTTCCTTTCAGTTTATTGAAATCTTAGTAAAAAAGAGTTTTGTTGAATTTTACTTCGCTTTTACTTTTAATCTATCTGTTTTCAAAACGCTAACGCGACCAAATTAAAAAAATACACGGAAGGAAGAGGGGGGAAAGAAGTCCCAGAGATCTAATTCTATCTAGAATCTCTTTCAACCCCCCCATATTCCATATTAATAACTAGACCGAAAAAAAGGGGAATGTTAATGCATCCGGGAAAAAACGATTAATTTCTATCAATAGTCCGGCTAAAACCCCGAACCATAGAGTACTTATTACAGGTGCAACGGATAGATAAGTTTTAAAATCTCGCATTTTTTTAGACTCCTTCCTTATTGGCTTAATGAGAAAAATTTTTATTCATTTCAAATTTTTAGTGATACTTTTTTTTGTATTGTAATACATTGTATTACATATTGATTGTAATATATACGATCAAATAGATATCTTCAAGTTCAATTGGAATTTTTTTTTGACAAAAGATTTTTTATTCCATTTTGAATGAATAAGAATTCAAGAGCATAAATAGAATCTTTTTTTTTATGTAAAGACAAAAAACTTCTATTTAACGATTTTTCTATATAAATTATATATATCGAATCCTTAGATATAGATAAAAATATTTCTATCTATCGTAAGTTTAGTATCTAGAATAGATAATTAATATCTAGAATTTTTTTCTCTGAATTTTTAATAAAGTTATTATCTTTTGGAATATGGGATCTTTATATCCTAATAAAAAAAATCTCTTAAAAAAGACATAAGTATCTGGAAAATAAGATGGAGATTCTTTAGAATTGAATTGGAAACCAATTGAAAGGGATGTAGCGCAGCTTGGTAGCGCGTTTGTTTTGGGTACAAAATGTCACGGGTTCAAATCCTGTCATCCCTACCTATTACTTCGCCTATGAGCAATAAAAAAAGATCTCTTGAAATCCATTCAAATGGAAGAGGATAAGTTTTGCTTTTTATTGGGAGTCTATTGTAGATAAGAATCTGCAACAAGACTTCAAGCAAGATGAATTGTGCACTACTTAAAAAAAAATAGCTTTCCTTACCCTTTTTTACGCTCTTAGTTCAGTTCGGTAGAACGTGGGTCTCCAAAACCCAATGTCGTAGGTTCAAATCCTATAGAGCGTGATTCGCTTGGTGTTTTCGTAAGTAAAAATCTTAGTAAAAAATTGAGCAGCAAACTAAATTATTTTTTTGACCCCCTCTCTTACCGCAGGAGGTCAAAAAAATAAAAAGACCTTTTAATAAATCAAAGGTCCAATTGATCACCGCGTCTATATTGTAAATATGCAGTTACAAATAATCCAGCCAACGTAATAGGAATTAGACCTAATACAATTCCAAATAGAAAAACTTCAATCATTTGAATTTGTTTCCAAAAAAATAAAAAATGCTATATCTATCTTTAAATATTAATCTATATTGATTAAAAATCTCAATAAAAAAAACTTGAGATGGATACTATCCATAAAAAAAACTTAAACCATAAAAAAACTTAAAACAATAGACCCCATAGAGAGTATTTGTTTAGAGAAATTGCTTTGGGTTATGTTTCGAAACAGTTCATTCAATTTTTTTTTATTTAAAAATTGATTTATTTAAATAAGTCTAAATAAGTCGTATCTTACTTAGACCAATAAAAATAACTGAAGTTACAGTTAAGGCTGCTAATAGAAAACCGAAATAACTAGTTAGAGTAAACATAAAGGAGTTAAATAAACTTTTGTTTCTAATTTAGACATAGAATTGGAAAGCATTTTCCTAAATTCAACTGAAAATTTTTATTTTGTATTCATTATAGATTATAGACGATACTAACAAAAATAGAATTACAGATAGATAAATCTGATCCAATCCAAAATCAGTACAAAAAATAAATAATTAATATTAATGCTATGACTAATCATTTTTTTTTTCGCTTGCTTCATTTTTGTTTTTGAAGTACTAGTCCTTTATAAATAATAATAACTAAAGATTTCAGTAAAGTTAACTTTACTGAAATCTTTTAGTTAATCAAAGGCACTCTTTTTTTTTATCTGATCCATGATATATGGCATAAGATAGGTACAAAAAAAAATGTAAAATAATGGTATCAAAAATCTTTTTTTTAACTGATTGCTGTTGCGTTGCTGTGTCAGAAGAAGGGTAGCTATACTGATTCGGTATACTTTAAAGAAACCCTTGGTACTAAATTGACGATCTTACAAAGATCAGGTATCAGTAAATAAAAATTTACTGATCAAATCTTTTAAAGAATCGATCCCTTTTTACTTTATGTAGAAGAATATGTGGAGCTCAGCATGTCTGGAAGCACAGGAGAACGTTCTTTTGCTGATATTATCACCAGTATTCGATATTGGGTCATTCATAGCATTACTATACCTTCCTTATTCATTGCAGGTTGGCTATTCGTCAGTACTGGTTTAGCTTACGATGTTTTTGGAAGTCCACGTCCAAATGAATATTTTACAGAAAGCCGACAAGGAATTCCACTAATAACTGGCCGTTTTGATCCTTTGGAACAACTCAATGAATTTAGTAAATCGTTTTAGGAGGCCTCAATGACCATAGATCGAACTTATCCTATTTTTACAGTACGCTGGTTAGCAGTTCACGGCCTAGCTGTACCTACTGTTTTCTTTTTGGGATCCATCTCAGCAATGCAATTCATACAACGATAAACCTAATCAAAATTCATTAGAGAGCTATGACACAATCAAACCCGAACGAACAAAATGTTGAATTGAATCGTACCAGTCTTTACTGGGGGTTGTTACTTATTTTTGTACTTGCTGTTTTATTTTCTAGTTATTTCTTTAACTAATTATTTCTTTAATTACTAAAAGAAATAAAAAAGAAAATAGAAAACAAATTATAAAAAAAAAGTGGAATAATAAATAAAAGTCGAAATTGTTTTATCCCCTCGGATGGATACCATCTCATAATTATCTATGACTGTGTATGTCTATAGTACGACCACTTGAGTAAAAATATAGGAGGAAGTGGGATAAATGGCCGATACTACAGGAAGGATTCCTCTTTGGATAATAGGTATTGTAGTAGGTAGTCTTCTAATTGGCTTACTAGGCATTTTCTTTTATGGTTCATATTCCGGATTAGGTTCATCCTTGTAGAATAATCGGATCAACTGAGTTGCCTAGATGAAAGCATAAGAACTCAACGGGATCCCTTGAATCATATATCATATATAAAAAGGGTCCCACTGAGTTCTTACTAATTAAAGCTCTAATTATAAAACTTGAAGTGTACAAGTTGAAAAAGGGATCCCTTTTTTCAACCCAAGGATTCCATTCTTTTTTTGTTATCCGGTTTTCTTGACAAAAATAAATGGATTTAACCCACTAGTTCGTTGAGGGCATGGATGGTTAAATCATCAAACTTTTTATTGTATGAGTACAACTCAATGTTTAAAAATAAAAAGATAATTCCTTTTTGAGAACTCTCAATCTCAAAAGGAAAGATAGAAATAAAGAAATGACTATTTAACGAACACCCCATGAGAGTAAGAATCATTAGTCTTTCGACACAAGAAAAGAATTTCTGCACATACTTTATCTTGTGTCAAAAACTAGACTTAGACTACTAAAAATAGTAGTAATATTAATATATTTAATTTATACTAAAATCCCTTTACACATTTCATTTTTTTTGAGTTAGCTTATGCTTAATAAAAAAAAAAGATAAAACACTTAGGCAAGACGAAATCTTATCAGAATGAACTAATTCTATCGCTCCTATTTCAAAAGTTATGACTTTAATTTAAATGGAAGAGCAATAGCCATTTTTATGAAAAATTGATTAGTTTCACATTAATCAATTGCCAACAAAATATAGATCTATAGATATCTAGATATCTAGATATCTATAGATCTATAGATAGATCTAGATATTTTCTTTTTATTAATAAAAAGAATTAAATAACTACTAATAATTAGATTAGTTAAGACCTAAAAATTCATTTCGGACAATTGAACTTTTTCAAACTGTTTCTTTTTAAGAACTAAAAATATTTGGGCCAAAATAACAGAAGCAAAGAAGACTAAAAGACCTTGAATACGTACTGGGTCTTGAAGTACTATTTCAGTATCACTCTGACCAAATCCACCCACATTAGGATTACTCGTTAATGGTTGATCTTGTTTGATGGATTCACCTTCTGAAACAAGAAGCTCGGGGCCTGGAGGTATAATATCAATCACTTGACGTCCCTCTACCGCATCGGTTATGGTTATTTCATATCCCCCTTTTTCTTTTCGTAAAATCTTAGTTAGTACACCTGCTGCTGTTGCATTATAAACCGTATTGTTACTTTTGCTGCCATCAGGATAAATTTGCCCCCTTCCTCGGTTTCCCCCTACATATATTGAATATTTTAAGAAATGAACATCTTTTTTAGTAGCGGGATTTGGAGAAAGAATAGGAAATGTGATTTCACTATATTTCTGACCAGGAACGGGGCCTACCACAAGAATATTTTTTTTATTGGGACGAAAAGTCTGAAAAGATAGATTACCTATCTTTTCTTTCATCTCTGGCAAAATACGATCTGAGGGGGCTAATTCAAACCCCTCGGGTAAAATAAGAACCGCCCCAACATTCAAACCCCCCTTTTTTCCATTAGCAAGAACTTGTTTCAGTTGCTTATCATAAGGAATTCGAACAACGGCTTCAAATACAGTGTCAGGAAGTACTGCTTGTGGAACCTCAATATCTACAGGCTTATTAGCTAAATGACAATTAGCGCATACAATACGTCCAGTTGCCTCACGTGGATTTTCATAACCTTGCTGCGCAAAAATAGGGTATGCATTTGAAATGGATATTTGAGTTATTATATACATGATGAGCGATAGAGAAATGAAGCAAGTAATATCTTCTTTTAGTTTTATCCAATAAAGACTCTTTCTGGTTTGCATGGTATAATCGTTGATCCCCCCCAAATTTCTACAATAAGATTAGGTAAGTCACTAAAAGAGTTCCTTACCCACGATGCTGCTATTTACTGAAAAATCTTTAAAATATTTTGACTAAAATAGAGTTGCAATCCCATTCACTTAGACTATAATAAAAAATGAAAAAAAAAAAGAATAAAAATGAGAATTGGATCATTAAATCTTTTTATCAGTCGTTCATTGAATGATAAATGACTACAAGTGATGGAGATACACGATTTAAATAATAAAAGATTGAATATTTAAAAATTGTATCAAGAATGACTGGAAAAGTGGAAACAAGAACAGATATGATTAGATCATTATGAGCAAATCCAAAATCATTATAAACAGATCCAATCATTAGTTCCCAACCGTGAGGTGAATGAAATCCTATACATAAATCAGTTATGAACAGAATAAAGAAAGCTTTTATTGTATCACTTAAGTTATATATAAATTCTTGAACCCAAGAATTTAAAATGAAGAGTTCTTCATTACCTAAAACAGCATATAGACTTAGAATAAAGAAACAAAATATATTTGTTGAGAAGTGTAAAAACGTATGGATACACTCCTCATTGTACATCCTAAGCAATTGAATTGTTTGCGTGTGGAGTGGAATAAAATACTTTTGTGGATCTGTTTCCGGATATTCTTTCAGCATTTCTTCCACCAAGAAGAGTTCCTTTAATTCGATGAATTTTTTGATAATACTAGTTTCTTGACTAGTGTTTAAAAAGATTTCTGATTGACTAGTATTTCTCGAATGAAAAACCCAAGATTCCACAGTTTTATTAAACAGAAAAGAAATACACCAGGGCACCACTATTATAGATATAATATAAAGAACGGAACTAAATGCTTTTTTTTTTTCATTTTTAATTTGTAATGAACCTATACTTTTTGTCGACTCTATCTGATCCGCTATTTGTTTTCGCAAATAGTCAAATAGAGGTTTACAACTTAAAATTTATCACTTGATTCTTTATTTTTTTTTATAAATCCGGAGTTCGATCTTTATTCTTACATTTACAGAAAATATTAAGAATAAAGAAAAAAACTTGTTTTCAGATATATAAATTATTCAATTCATAATTGAGCTCCTTTTATTGAATTGAAACAGTTCAAAACAAATACTTCAAATTTTGATTTTGAAGATGAAAGAATTTTTTATCTCTGAAACTATCAAATCCTCTCTATCTATTTAGAATAAATTAATTAAAATTAATCAATGATGCAACCCCCAGCATCTTTGGTAAGGATTCCTATAAAGAAAAAGATCAGATATCAAACAAAAGGATTAATGAAACAAAACATCAATAAAAAAAAGAAAAGAAAGGCGAATGCGATACTTTTTTTTATGTTTAATCATCAAATAAAGGATAGAAAGATGGATTAACAAAAGAAAGATGATTTACAAAATAGGAAGAAAATGTATTCTCGTAATTGCAAATCAAATAAAAAAAAAAAAAAAGAATCCTTGGATTTTTCCATTCCAGTCAATAAAAAGCTCCTTGTTGAATTCATTTCAAAATACTTCAATTGGTACTTGCAAAAAATAAGCCAATTCCGCCGCTCTTTTCTCGATTTCTCGTGGGGTTAAATTTTCATTCGTACCATTCAAAGGAAAGGCTCCCTGTCCCCGGATTTCCATATAAAGAACACGTCGAGCATAAATACCCTCTTTAGCTTCTATTCTGATAGACTGAATATCTTTCAAAAAGAATCTGAGTAAAATACGACGATTCTTTCCCGGGAATCCCCAACGAAAAATCGACACTATCCCCTCTTTTCTATCGAATCGATCATAACCACTACCAACATTCCACAAGATAGTGGACCATAAGTACGAACTAATAAAAAGACCGGCAATACCATAGAAAGACATGACGATGCCCTGGGGAAAAAAAAGAATTTGCTGAGATGGAAAAAAAGATATCCAATTTCGGCCGAGGTAACTGGAAACGCCAACAAAGAAAAAGCCTAATGAACCTAAAAAAATTATAAAAGCCCAACAGATATTACTTGTTTTTCGGGCCCCCTCTATAAGTTCTATCCATATTTGTTTTGATCGCCAACTCATACTCGATCTAATTTTATTTTTTTGTAAACGGGAGACTAGTCCCAAAATATTTTACTTGGTTTTGTTTGTTTCTGAAATAACTTTTGACAACTTGCATTATTTTTATGTTGTTTTTTTTTAATTCAAAATATCTAGAATAAATATTGAAAATCCTTTAATAGGAACCCCAATTGGAAATACGATTTGATTACTCAAAAATACTATTACTATATTGAAACTTCTACTTAGAAGATAAGAATCTGAAAGTTCGTAATTTTTTGTTATGTTTCAAAAACGAGTGGGATACTCGTTAGATCTTTTTTTTCAAAATATATATCTATCTTAAGGACTTAAAGAATCTTATTTTTTTGAATATAAAGAAATAAAGAAGTCATTGCAATTGCCGGAAATACTAAACCCACTAAAGGCACAAAAATAGGGGGTAAATTGTTGAGAATTGTCATATAATGTACACCTCGATTTAATATTTAATATTTGTACCTATTTCTTTTATAAATGTTATATGATCCTTTTTGTTTACTTTTTTTTTTGGTAGTTTGGTTAGAAAGCTATTTTTTAACCATTAGCTTTTCTAGTTTTATAGGAAATTTTATATAATTATATCTTAAGTCTATATAAGTGAGCATATATAATATTAATAGAATATTAATAAAGCGCAAGGAAGTTTTAAAAAAATAAAAGGAATTGATTCTTTTTCTACATGAAAAAAAGGTATGAACACCTACTTTTTATTTGTTTTACTATTAATTCAGTATCTTTTTATTTTCTTATAAATGAAATTCCTTGTTATTGATTTTTCAATTTGTCAAATGGACTTAATAATTTTTTACGCGGCTTTTTTTTATTCCCCCAACTTTTTGATAAAATTGAATATAATAAAAGAGATCCTTATTCAGTTTTAGTCAAATGGGATTGTCAGAAGAAAGATAAGAAAGATATATAAAAAAAGACTGTATTTGACTAACCCCTACTTTTCTTCAATTTCAATATAGGTACTACAAAACTATTTTTTTTAATTAAATAGTTTACTGTTTTGCCCTTATGTATCTATTTATTTAACTCAAAAATAACTTATTAAATAAAACGATTTATTAAATCACGAGTGTACTCGATTTAGATGTAGTATTTAAAGGAAATAGACTTTAATATACTTTGAAGGTGAAATAACTCAGTCAAATGTGGAGATGAACTAATTCATTCAAAACGCCTTTTAAAAGATTACGTGGTACGATTAGATCCAATAATCCACTATCAAATATCATTTCCGCTTCTTGTGAACCGTCTGGTACCTTTTGATTCAAAGTTTGCTCAATTACTCTTTTACCAGCAAATGCAATATGGGCTTCAGGTTCCGCAATTATGATATCAGCCAACATAGCAAAACTTGCTATTACACCACCTGTCGTAGGAGATGTCAGAACTGATATGAAAAATAACTTTTTAGAGGATTGATAATGATGTAAAGCAGAAGATATTTTAGCCATTTGCATCAAACTCAAACTCCCTTCTTGCATACGGGCTCCTCCCGAAGCACAAACTATAATAAGAGGGAAACGTTCATTTCCAGCATACTCAATTAATCTGGTGATTTTCTCTCCTACTACGGTTCCCATACTACCTCCAATAAACCGAAAATCCATGACACCCATTGCTATGGGAATACCATTTAACATGCCTACCCCAGTCTGAACAGCTTCGGTTAATCCATACTCTCGTTGAATAAAGTCAATTTTTTGTATATAAGGAGTTTCTCGAGCCACCCCCCTCTTTTTATTCTTATGATCAAGTTCCTTTTGATCTTCATCAGGTATACCTCTATTAATTATTTTATTTAACTCTTTCAATATCCTATTAATCTCTATCAATATTTTTCTATTATGTCTTAGACCTGTATCGATAGAAGAGTATTTTCTTTTTTCTTTTTTATAAGTATATTTATCTTCTTTTTTTTTATGGTTTTTCTTTTCTTCTTTAAGAAAAAAAGATTTCTTTATCTTTAGATCTATCTTTTTTAGATAATGGTCTAGATAACGAATAGAATGAAAAGAACGGAGGTTGTACACCCTCCTCGGACTGTTGTTAAAAGGAGAAAAGGATCCCATAAGGAATATAGATAAGGGGAGTTCCAAAAATTTAAAAAAAAGTACTTCCTGACTTATGTCAGGATACCTGTATGTTTTCATTTTAAGGATTTTGAACTTTTTATACTCCTTTGAATTCAAAAAAAAATGATCAAATTGCTTAACTTCATCAATTTGGTTTTTTTGATCAAATTCAATGGGATCCAAAGATATCATATCTTCGTCCATAGGATACCAAGTGCCTGAATCAATCAAACAATCAATTCGCTCTGAACTCCCCATTCTTACATACGAATCACAATATTGACAAATATACAGTTTTGTCAGAAAATCTTTTCGATAGTTTATTCCTTCGCAAACCTCACAGGTTACCCACAAATATTGGTATCGTTTTACTGGCTTTATATATTTTAGATTTTCAAGATAACTTTGACTTAGAGTCGAAAAGTACTCCGATTTTTTTTTGAAATGAATGATCTCAATGTTGCAAATTTCATTAAAGTAGTAACTATCAAAATAATCAGAATTCAACTCTTCAGTCTCAATTCCTGTTAACACAGTTACAATAGGATTTGAACTTAGGGTTTCGAAAGAAAAAAAAGAAAAACCCGGATCCATTTGTCTGCACGACAATAGAAAATTTGAGGAACTCCTGATTTTTTTTTTTAAGGTATCACCCAGTCTTTGTTTCCAACTAATCTTTGAACTTGGAAGTAGAGAACGTGAAATCATAAAAAAAGATTGGCTCTTCTCCAAATTCTCAATTCTATAGAGCTTATCACTAGAAATTGAAAGCGCCAAAATAAATAGAAATAAGGAAAAGAAAACAACATCTTCCTCAAAGATAATTTTAATACCTATAAAAAACAATTTAATACCTATAAAAAACATATATCTTTTATAGAAAATCCATAATAATGCCAATATTATAACTTATATAGTTGCAGAAAATTTCAATATGTTAGTTAGAATGGGTTGCCCGGGACTCGAACCCGGAGCTAGTCGGATGGAGTAGATAATTTCACTAGTAAAAAAATCCCTCCCCAAGCCGTGCTTGCCTTTTTCATTGCACACGGCTTTCCCTAAGTACACATCCAAAACCCAATTTTCCCAAGATGAAACTGCTAAGATAATTGAATACTCAACTATTCAATCTTTACTTGTACCTTACTTGTATATTTATATTTTATGAACATTTCATAATACAAAACAATCCTTTATTAGAAAAAAGACTGTATTTTTTTTCTATATTACTATTATTATCTTTTAAAAAAGAATTCTCATTTCCAGTTATTTTCCAAATATTATTCATGATTAATGATCTCATTAATAGAAATAATATCCAAATACCAAAACCGAACCTTAGATTGATTAGATCGATCTGACGATCTAGGTGAAGATCTTATAAAGATCAAAGAAGAAATCTGTTCTTCTAGAAAGAATTCTTCTAAAAAAGAAGAACCTAGTTTTTTAAAAAAAGCACGGACTGAGCTTTTGTGTTTCCGAGCCAAGGTTTTTAAGCAAGCAAATCGAAGTATATAATGTATTTGATACAAATTTTTTTTTTTTGAGGATCCACTATAAAAATATGAAATCTTATTGCATAGACGCACAAATCGGTCAATAATATCTGAATCCAATAAAGCGGTCCAGGTCGGTTTGCTAACGGGATGACCTATTTTATTACAAAATTTCATTTTTGATAATGAGTCAATCATGAGAATAATTGGAACTAGGATATCCATTTTCTTCATAGTATTCTCTATAATAAACGCATTCTGTAGCATTTGACTTCGTATCACTGAAGGATTCCATTTTAAACTTAAAAGATAACCAACACAATGGAATGAATGCTTATATAATGGATTGATATGGATCTTGTCTGTTTGAAACCAGACATAAAAATGATTTTGAAATAAAGTAACAAAGTAGTATTTCCACTTGTTCATTAAAAGTGGCATACCCTTATAAGCAAAAAAAGATTTTCCTTGATAGCGAATATAATGGATATTAGGTTCTTTGAACAACTCTAAAGTAACGGGAGAACCCTTACTAAAAACCTCTGTAAAATTCTCTATTTTTCCATAGAAATAAAGTCTCTCAAAAAAAAACCGAAAAGGTTTTGATGGTAAATGAAAGAATTGGCGACGAATAAAAAATAAAATAGATTCGTATTCATATACATAAGAATTATATAAGAACACAAATAATCGTAGATTTCTTTTTTCAAAAGAAATCAAATTCTTTTTTTCAAAAGAGGGATGGCTCCAATTCCAATACTCGTGAAAAAATAATCGTAAAAAATGTAAAGAAGCTGGATCTTTTAACCAGTAACGAAGGATTTGAACCAATTTTTCTAGATGAATGGGATAAGGGAATAACCCATCTGACACCAAATTTAAATAGGGAAATTTATCCTCTAAAAAAGGAAATATTGAATGAATTGATTTTAAATTTTGAACTCTCACTAATTCCAAATTTTTGAAAGAAGTCTCCAATTGGAGGGAAAATGGAATTTCAACAATGATTGAAAGTCCCTCTGATATCTTTTGAGAATATAAAACTTTATTGTAGAGAAAATACGGGTTTTGTTTCAAATTTGCAGCAGAAAGACTCAAATGATTCTGTTGATACATTCGAGTAATTAAACGTTTTACAATTAAAAAACGGAATCTTTTGTCATAACCTAAATTTTCCAACAATATTGTTGGAAATAAATTATGATCATGAACAAGTGTATAAATATACTCTTGAAAGATAAGTGGGTATAGTAAGTCATTTTTACGAGATATAACTAGATCTAAATATCTTTGATCTTTTTTTTCTCCCATTTTATTAAAATTCAAGTCAATTTTTGATTAAAGCAAGGACATGGGATTTTTGGAATTATTAAATGATACATAGTGCGATAGAGTAAAAAGAAAGTAAGATAATAAGAAAAAAAATAAATACTTCAAAAAAAAATCAATCAACAGATTCTATAACATTGCTTCTTTTTTTACTTGATACCCCAAATAGATTTTTTTAAGTAAAAAAAAAAAAAAGAGTTACAAATCCTTTACTTTTTCAAGTCAATCGCTCTTTTGATTTTGGAAAAGATCTTTGTTATCAATATACTCTTTATTATACACATTCTTCTACGCGGAATAGTTAGGATTTATTGAACTAATAGAAAATATGTGCTAATGAGGAAGCCTTTCACACATCGGGTACTAATATATTTTTAACATGTAATTAGATTGGATAATAATTCTAATCTAGAACTGAAGCTCGTTTCTTTTTTTTTCCTCTATCTAATTAATTGAAGGTGTGGGACTCTATCCATTTATTCATTCGACTCATTTTGAATTCGGCTGTATATCTTCTATACCAAGAATCCAAACTTTGTTTGAAGTCGATTCGATAAAAGAATATATTTGAAAGATTCTTCATTGATACGACATGCTGTTTTTTCCATTCATTCCTTTACGGATCAGTCGTAGTCTTACAAACAATACCGATGGTATGTACGAATCCCTTTTTTCATACAAATGTGTAAAATATGTTAGTCGCACTTAAAAGCCGAGTACTCTACCGTTGAGTTAGCAACCCTAAAAAAAATTATTTAATTAGATAAAATTAAATAAAACAAAAAATACATAAAATTGAAATTCAATATTAATAAAGATAAGATTAATTAAAGAAATACTTAATTCAAACCAGTAAACTAAAAAAAAAAAAAGAAAAAAAAAAAAGACTTCAAATAAGAATTATTAATTTATTTCTAATAATAAATAAAAAAAGAACAACAAGCAAGAAAGACCAAAGTATCCAGGCGTACATATAATAGATACTTACTCAGATCGGATTATATTTAGTTAATATGGTGTTGTCAATATAACTAGGGTGACAACAAAGATCCACATTAAGGAAAAGAATCTCATTCAAAAAACCTAAGATTAGGATCAAAAAAATACTAAAAAAATGGAAATAGAACTTATTAAGTTCAATATAATATTCAAATTCATTAGTCTAATTAAGTATAACTAATTAGCTAATTCTGTTTTAGTGATCTATTTACTATTGTACTTCGATTCGATATCTAACCATTAGATGGTTTTTTCATTTCTGAAAATCTACAAACGGAAAATGATTTTTACGTTTCTAAATGGGATAGGATTCCTTATTTCAAGGCCAAAGATCCTTTTTTTTTTTGTTCTTATACTTTTTATCTTATACTATTTTTTTAATTTAAAAAGGTTTCTGGGACGAAAGGATTCGAACCTTCGAACACCGGGACCAAAACCCGTTGCCTTACCACTCGGCCACGTCCCATTCATTTTGGGATTGAATCCCATTCTTATTCAAGATCAATACTATTGCTATTATAGGTTTTTTGTCAACTGTCTTTGAAACCAAGATTCTCTAAAATAGATGAATAGATGGAGCTTATTGTTCGTATTTTCTTCAGTGTAGAGGCAGATATAGACTTAAAGTCTATTTATTGATCATAATATATAATTTAATTAAAAGATTCTTTATATGTATAAAATATCTATAAAGATTTGATCTGAAAATATCAAAATGTTCTTTTTTTTCTTTTTTATTTGAGAATTGATGTTTGATTGGATAAGCTTAAAGAAGTTTTTTTAGTCTATCTTACTTCAATCTTATTTTTTTTTCAAATCTTGTTCTCAAAAATCTATTACTAACTTAGTCAAAATTGAATTCTTTTCAAGAACAAAATCTTTGTTATGCTTAATATTTTTAGTTTGATTTGTATCTGTTTTAATTCCGCTTTCGATTCTAGCAGTTTTTTCTTCACAAAATTGCCCGAAGCTTATGCTTTTCTAAATCCAATTGTAGATATTATGCCGGTAATTCCTTTATTCTTTTTTTTATTAGCCTTTGTTTGGCAAGCTGCTGTAAGTTTTCGATAAGATTGGGGAAAATGTATGATTGTGCTATTTTTTTCCAAAAGCCATAAAGAAAATGGTAACTGTTGCTACCATACGATTGAAAAGGTTTTCTTGGATACGTCCTCAATTCGGTTTTGTTTAGATCCGTGAAATAAGATTCACTTGATGTTTTTCCTCTTTTTTATTTTTCATTCGGTTGAAAAATAAAATACTTTCTTCTAATTGACTAGAACTAGATTAAATAGAATTAGATTAATAGAATTAGAGTTTACCCCAACTAGAAACTAATACGTATAAGAGTTCCTTTTTTTATTTATTTATTTTTTATAAAAAATAAAAAAGACTCTGAATAACATATAAATTATATAAATTGATTTCCCTTTGAAAAAGCCCTTTGATCCTTCTCGAAAAAACTTCATTTATTAGTTTGAATCCATTTTTATGATAAAAATCAAACTATAAAATCTATTTTATTTTTTTTTCAACCAAAAAATGATTTTGGAGATTGTGTAATGCTTACTCTCAAACTTTTTGTCTACACAGTAGTGATATTATTCGTTTCACTCTTCATCTTCGGATTTTTATCTAACGATCCAGGACGTAATCCTGGTCGTGAGGAATAAAAACAAAGGTTTTTTTCTTTGATTTCTTTTTGCAGGCTCTTGAGATTTCATCTTTTCTAGATCTTTAACTATTTAATAAAGTTTCAATTATCAAAGATAAAAAAAAGATCAAAGAATTAACCGGAAAGAGAGGGATTCGAACCCTCGGTACAAAAAATTCGTACAACGGATTAGCAATCCGACGCTTTAGACCACTCAGCCATCTCTCCGAAAAGAGGGAATTAATATTTTTATTCTATTGTATAAAACAATTAAGACTTGAAAAGGAAAAATATTTTTATCTTTGTTTTTGTTTTATTTTAGTGAATTTCCTTATATATATATAATTCTATTTGGTTTTTCATTCCTTTTTTGTATTACCTCTACATTAGAGTATAATAGGTTAGTGAATCTTGAAAATAGTCATTTTTTTTTTATTGATAGAAAAAATAGAAATTCACACTTAGTTAGAGAATTTCTAGAATATCTTTTATTTTTTAATTAAAAAATAACCTAATAAGAATCTCTTTTGTATTTTTCTAACTTATATTTAGTTTAGAAAAATACAAAAGAAAATACCTTAACTTAATATGAATCATAATTTTAAAAGGATATCTTAGTTAAGTTGTATATAAGGAGTTCTATTAAAATGAGAACTACTCCTAAACTACTCTTAATAAGTAATAAGGGGAACTTCTAGTTCCTTCTCGGAACAAACTATACAAATAGTACAGAATATTAGGATTCTTAGTTTTTTTTTTCGAAATCTTGTTAAATAACCTAAATTAATTTTATTAAAACTCTAGTTTTTCCGTTTTTTATGATACTCAACTAGAATCCTATTCCTTGACAAAAGTTTTTTTATAGACAATAATCACATTGTAGCGGGTATAGTTTAGTGGTAAAAGTGTGATTCGTTTGATTAACGCAAACTCTAACTATTTCTATTTATTAAGTTAGAGGATCTTTCGAGGTTCATATTCTGACCAAAAACTTTATTTCTTAAAAGGATTTCAGCCTTTCCCTTTTAATGATGAATTAAAGGAAAATTCAACATTCTCATAATTTGTATCCAAAAAAAAAATTAAAAGCAATTGGATAATGAAATTATGAAACATAATCTTTTGATCATTGGATCCATATTTCCAATGAAATAAAATAAGTCTGAATAGCAGATCTATGGATAAAGAAAAAAAGATTAATTTATTTCGAATCGTAACTAAATCTTTCATTTTTCTGTTTGTTTTAAACAATAGAAATTGAAGCAAAATAGAATCAATTAAGCAGTATACGATGTCTTTAGTTTACTATAGACATCCACATTTTGTTTTAGCTCGGTCGAAACAAATCTCTTTTCCTAAAGATTTTTCAAAAAAAAAATAGAGGACGAAGTAACTAGAAAGAGCCCTACATTTAGCAGGATTATCTAGAAAGCGAGTTTTTTTAACTGTATTAAATTAAAAAAAAGGGGCTGACATAGATATTATGGATGTTATAATAGCTGTTATGGATATTGTATAATTTGCATATCTTTTGCGTGCATCATACGTATTATTTGATCTTACCTGCTAATTTATACCTATTTATTCCATAAAGGAGCTGAATGAAACCAAAGTTTCATGTTCTGTTTTGAATTAGAGATGTTAAATAAAATGAATAAACATCGACTATAACCCCTAGCCTTCCAAGCTAACGATGCGGGTTCGATTCCCGCTACCCGCTCTCACCCTATCTACTCCATAAATATTTTTTAGACCTATTAAGAATATAGAAACCCAGTTTCCATATTTTTCCATCCTTTATCTTGATCTATTACTCAAGAGAATAATGCCGAAGGCCCTGTTTATTAGTTATTCTTGTTTATTTAGTTATTCTATTATAACTATCTCAATTTGATGTAATCAATTGAATTAAAATAATAAGAATCAAAAACTGAAATAGAAAAAACTTTTGTTTGTATCTTATACAACTGTTCAATCCTTATAGATTGAACATGAAAAATATAATAAATTATTGAAATCTTATATTCAATATTTTTGAAGTTTAAAAAAATTGGGAATAATAAGATATATTTTATATAGTATCTCTATTTTATTATTATCTATCAATCTAAAAATTTTATCATTATTCTTTTTTTTTCATTTTCCATTTTTTGAAGAATCAAGTGAAAAGAGAAAAAAAAAGAATAATATTAATAAATAATAAATTGAAATCAAAAAGCGTCCATTGTCTAATGGATAGGACAGAGGTCTTCTAAACCTTTGGTATAGGTTCAAATCCTATTGGACGCAGGATCTTTTCATATAGTAGTCTATATCCTATTGGATAATAGAATAATAGTTCTCATTTAAAAATATTGTCTAATTCAAGATTATGGGTAGAGGGAGACTACTATTTTTATAATCTAATACTCTAGTTTCTTTAGAGTATTCTGAAATCTTTTATTAAGTTGTATTCCTATTTAGAGATATAGCTAAAATGAAGAGTGATTGATCACTTCAGATCTACTGTTCTTTAAGTTGAAAACGTTGCGTCTGCTCTTGAATAGCTTCTTTCAAAAGAGTTTCCGCTTCTTTGGTAAATGTTTTTGTAGAAGATATTATTTCTTCAAACTGCGGTTTATTAGTTTTTAAATAAGTACGTAACTCATCAAGAAAATCCCTTACTTGTCCTATTTCTAATGAATCCAGATATCCATTCGTTCCAGTATAAATGGTCATTATTTGATCTGAAATGCTGAGAGGATTCGATTGGGATTGCTTAAGCAACTCACGTAATCGGCGACCTCGTTCCAATTGATTCTGACTACCTTTATCCAGATCAGAAGAGAATTGTGCAAAGGCTTCTAATTCTAAAAATTGTGCCAATTCTAATTTTAATTTACCAGCTACTTGTTTCATCGCTTTTATTTGAGCTGCGGATCCTACTCGCGAAACGGAAATCCCCACATTTATAGCAGGCCTAATTCCAGCATTAAATAAATCAGCCGATAAGAATATTTGCCCATCAGTAATTGAAATCACATTAGTAGGAATATAAGCAGAAACATCTCCCGATTGAGTTTCAACTATAGGTAAAGCAGTCATACTCCCTTCACCTAAATTAGAACTTAATTTAGCCGCTCGTTCTAAAAGGCGAGAATGTAAATAAAAAACATCTCCCGGATAAGCTTCACGACCAGGTGGTCTTCGTAATAAAAGAGACATTTGTCGATAAGCCTGCGCCTGTTTGGACAGATCGTCATAAATGATTAAAGTGTGTCGTTTACGATACATAAAATATTCCGCTATAGCCGCTCCTGTATAAGGGGCGAGGTATTGTAATGTAGCGGGAGAAGCCGCCGTTTCGGCTACAATAGTTGTATATTTCATTGCCCCTCTTTCCTGTAAAGTAGTGACTACCTGAGCTACAGAAGAAGCTTTTTGACCAATAGCTACATAAACACAGATTACATCCTGTCCTTCTTGATTCAAGATAGTATCCGTGGCTACTGCTGTTTTTCCTGTCTGTCTGTCCCCAATAATTAATTCTCGCTGGCCCCGACCTATCGGGATCATTGAATCAATAGCTATAAGTCCTGTTTGTAGAGGCTCATATACAGACCGCCTTGAAATAATACCCGGAGCTGGAGATTCAATTAACCGAGATTCAGAAGATGAGATTTCACCTCGACCATCAATAGGTTTACCCAGAGCGTTAATAACACGACCCAAATAATCGTCACTCACTGGGACTTGAGCAATTCTTCCTGTTGCTTTGACAGAACTTCCCTCTTGTATTAGTAAACCGTTACCCATTAAGACAACACCAACATTATGTGATTCCAAATTCAGAGCAATACCTACTGTACCTTCTTCAAATTCGACTAATTCACCTGCCATTACTTCATTAAGACCAAAAATCCGAGCAATGCCATCGCCTACTTGAAGTACGGTACCTGTGGTTACAATCTTTACTTCTCTATTATATTGCTCAATACGTTCACGAATAATATTACTAATTTCGTCGGCTCGAATGGTTACCATGAGTATTTCTTCCTTTGTTGAAAAAAAAATAATGCCTAGACTATAACAGTAGGACTAATCAGTTATTTCTGTTATTGTTCCCAACATGCCAATATTAGCACTGATGGTACGTAAATGTAATTCGTTGTTTAAACGGCTATTCAGAGTTCCTAAAGCTCCTTCTAAAGCTTGTTGGAAAACTCGTTGTCGGACATAATTAAGTGCCCTTTCTTGTTCAAAATGAATTGTTTCATTATTGGAATTTTCAAATTGTTCTAAAATAGCAGAAGTTGAATTAATTAAATTCAACTTTTCTCGTTCTATTTCAGAGTATCCATTCACTCGATACTCATCCGCTTCTATCTCCACTTGTCGTAAGCGAATTCGTGCTTTCTCTAACTGTTCTATAGCCCCTTCACGTAGTTCTTCCGAATTTCGAATAGTATTCAAAATCCTCCGTTTGCGATTATCTAATAAATCACTTAATGAAAGTAGATTATCTTTCCCTTCATTTTAAGACTTCCATAATCTCTTCCCGAACCAAACATGAATCTTTCGATTCATTTGGCTCTCCCGCTCACTTATTTGACGTACTTATGGGGGATCTCCATATAGTTTCGATTGTAGTGAGCCTATCCTCATTTCCTCATTTCTACTTTTAGAAGTGATATAAAAAGAAATAGTCAACTAATCTATGATTGAAATAGTAAGAGGACTCTTCGGATCAAACAAGTAATTGTCAGTAGAGTTGTTTCGTTTTTTCTTCAAATCCAAAGAATTCTTTTTAAAACTAGGTTATCGATTGAGCATTGGAGAACACCGGTACCCCATTTTTTTAAGCACATAAAAAAATGAAAGAAAAAAGGTTATAATCCTTTTTTTGACATGAGTGTTATATGTCAAAAATAAATTTCAAATATTCATTTTCTTTTTTTTTGAACCTGAACCCTTGTTTTTATTACTATTGTAGTAGAAAGAATACTTTGCTATGTCTGGACTTTAAACAGTTATGATTTAACCATGTTAATCATTCCTCAGTATTGGTTGATAGAGAATCAAAGGTTATTGACCAATAAATTACGAAATGCTGTGTTTCTTACAGATGAGTTTTCAATTTTGTTAGAAGTAATTCGCAGGATTTTACACAGCTTTTGTCTTAGTTAAAACAAAAAAGTGCAGCTGGATCAATTCAGCCGATTCTTGAAATAAACAACTCGCACACACTCCCTTTCCAAAAAAGATCAATATACCAAGGACTACACTTAGATTTATTGGATTTGTTGCTAAGATATCGGTATTAAATCCGAAACTCTCGGCGGATGGCCAGTGACCCAAGAGAACGAAAGAATCGGTTACATTTTTCATAAGATCTCCTCTTCTCTTATAGATAGATTAATTCTATATTAATAATAGTTCTTACATATTCTATTTATTTCATTTTCCTTAGTCTATACTATTAGTTAGAATCTTTGTTATTTAGTTCTATTATTTAGAATATGTTTAATTTAATTTAGTATTTAAGTTTTGTTTATTTAAGATTTCGATTCTTTTTTTTTTAATCTCTTTCTTTATTCATTTCTTCCTTTACCCATTTTAAATTTGACTTTGAAATATGCAGTTCTAATTAGACCGAATCCATTCAAATTTGATATCAAAGACTATATGGATGCCAAGATATTGATTTTATTGCACCACTCCCTTATAAGAATAAGAGTTTTCTTTAATTCAATAAAAAAAAAAGACTGGAATAAATTTTTTAAATTAAATAAACATTGAATAAAAGGGGTGTATGGGAAGGAAGAAAGCGAATCAATATACTAATTCCTCATCCATAAATAAGTCCTTCCCATAGGTTAGTGTACAAAAAAAAGTTTTAATTAAGTACTTGTAAGTAGACAATCTTCAGAAAATTGCAAAAAAAAAAAGAATAAAAAGAAATAAATAATAATAAACACGCAGTAAGCACTAAGTAATAAAAAAATACAATTTTTTTTTGTTCTAATTCGATTATTTAGATTATACAAAAGGATTTGCAAATAAAAGGGCTAATGCTACAACTAGTCCATAAATCGTTAAAGCTTCCATAAAAGCCAAACTAAGCAATAAAGTACCCCGTATCTTTCCTTCCGCTTCCGGTTGTCTCGCAATACCTTCTACAGCTTGCCCTGCAGCAGTACCTTGACCAACTCCAGGTCCAATCGAAGCAAGCCCAACAGCTAAGCCAGCAGCAATAACGGAAGCGGCAGAAATCAATGGATTCATGATAAATTCCTCGTACCAAAATAAAAATAAAGAAATGGAAATGGTTAATGATACAATCAACCACTAAAAAAAATTATGAATTTCTAATTCCAACAATATTCACTATTATATGATTCCTGTGAATCGAAGGACCTAAAAGTAGCTACGAACTATTAAATGAAGTATAATACTCTTGAATCATTCAAAATTGATTTGATTCAAATGCCTATCTAAATCACTATATAGTAGTAAATTATATTAGATATATCCATACAGAATTACTTAATGTGTTAATATTACATATACATGTGTTTCTTGCATAACGTAAACCAAAACTATTCATTTATTTCAATTGAATTTAAAAATCTAAAAGAGAACTACGTCACTTACTATTTTCATTATACTAATATAATAGATGGATCCAATCAATTTTAAAGAGATCAATTCATCAATTCGATTTATTCCTTAAAAAAAAGGAGCTCCTTTGGTGAATTTTTAAATTATTAAAACTTAACTAATTAAATTACTAAAACTTAAATAAATTAAATTCTAGTATAATAAGGGGTTTTTTATGTTTTAATCGGGATTCTAAAAATAATAAAATAAACAAAATCAATTATTAGTCACAACACTATTTATCTCCTAAAATGAGAATTGTCTAACTAAAAGATCTTGTGTATTTCTGTATTCACAAAATAGATCACTGTAAGCAAAACATAAACATATACATTCTTGCGCTCTACTAGAAAAAAAACAAGAATTAAAAAAAAAGACTCAATGATGCCCCTCCATGGATTCGCCTATATAAGCAGCAGCTAAAGTTGCAAAAATAAGAGCTTGAATACCACTTGTAAATAATCCAAGGAGCATAACAGGTATAGGGACCACTAGGGGTACCAAAGAAACAAGAACAACAACTACTAATTCATCGGCTAATATATTTCCGAAAAGTCGAAAGCTAAGTGATAACGGTTTTGTAAAATCTTCTAAAATATTTATAGGTAAAAGAATTGGAGTTGGTTGAATATATTTACCAAAATAACTTAACCCTTTTTTGCTAAGCCCCGCATAAAAATAGGCTATTGACGTAAGTAAAGCTAAAGCTACGGTAGTATTTATATCATTCGTAGGGGCTGCTAGCTCTCCATGCGGTAACTCTATTATTTTCCACGGTAAAAGTGCCCCTGACCAGTTAGAAACAAAAATAAAAAGAAACAAAGTTCCAATAAAAGGAACCCAGGGACCATATTCTTCTCCAATCTGAGTTTTGCTTATGGATCGAATAAACTCAAGGACATATTCAAAGAAATTCTGACCGGCGGTTGGAATCGTTTGAGGATTCCGAACGGATACAATGGCGGAGCCTAATAAAATGGCAATGACTACCCAAGAAGTTATAAGCACTTGAGCATGTACTTGAAACTCCCCTAGTTTCCAATAGAAATGCTGGCCTACTTCCACACCAGATAGATCATAGAAACCCTTTAAAGTGCTGATGGAACATGTGAAAAGATTCATATTGCCCTCTGAAAGAAAACTTTTAAAGAAATTATTTTGATTCGACCTTCGCTTTTTCAAGGTTTTTTTTTAACTTGCTTACTTGAATTATATATATATATATTTTGGAAACGATGATTTTTCCAGTTTTGTTGCTTTTTTATGGAATTAAAAAAAGTAACCAATTCCTTGGGTTTAAAAAAGGATTCTTTTATCTAATTCTATATTATTTATGTATATTTATTACTATTTCCTATTAGAAATCTTTATCTTAATTCTTAATTAGGACTCTTGTATATAGCTAGAACGACCTTCACAAATAGAAAATACCAATTTATTAAGAATTAATCGAATTGAAGCTATAGCATCATCATTGGCAGGAATCGAAATATCGGCAAGATCCGGATCACAATTTGTATCACTTAAACAAATCGTTGGAATTCCTAAAGTTATACATTCTCGAAGAGCTCTATATTCTTCTTGCTGATCAAGGATTATCACAATATCGGGTAATCCCGCCATATATTTTATTCCGTACAGGTATGTTTGCAAGTGAGATAACTGTCTTTTCAATCGAGCCGCATCTCTTTTTGGAAGACGATTGAATTCCCCGGTCTTTTGTTTTATTCTTAAGTCCCGGAACTTTTGAAGTCTCATTTCAGTAGTGGACCAATTCGTTAAAAGTCCGCTAAGCCATTTATTATTAACATAATGACATCGCGCTTTTTTTGCAGCCCGCACTACTGAATCCGCTATTTTTTTTTTCGTACCAACAATCAAAAATTGTTTTTTTCCTGTTGCTGCATCAAAAACTAAATCACAAGCTTCGGATAAAAAACGAGCAGTTCTAGTAAGATTTATAATATGAATACCTTTACGCTTTGCCGAAATATAAGGTTCCATTCGAGGATTCCATTTTTTAATACCATGACCAAAATGAACTCCAGCTTCAAGCATCTCTTCCAAATTTATGTTCCAATATCGTCTTCTTATCATTTTTCCCCACACTCCCTCTCTTCTCTCTCTTTTGCTTTAAAAAAAGAGAGATGAAAAACCTTGAAATATAAAATTAATTGTTCCGATGGAACCTTCTCTTGTACTCTATATTGTCCCATTGAGACATGACTCCAACGATTCTGTTATTTCTATTTATTGGTTCCTATGATTCTATCACTTTAGAATCATCTCTTTGTTGTCTTGGTATTAAGCTAACAATCCAAAATCCCAAAACCATTCCTAAATAAAGTAAATAGCTGAATAAATAAATAGATGACCCCGATCTCTGAAATCTAGGAATCCATAAATGCTATAAATTCTGCCCTATCATATCAATTTTTTAAGATACCAAAATCAAACAACTCTCTATGGTAGAACAAAATATCTCTCATTTCACCATCAAAGAAATTATTCTTTTTGTTTTTCAAAATAAAACTTTTAAATTGCTTTGAATAATGTACTAATCCTTGAAACCCAGTTCCAAGGGGAATCATACTACCTAACACAACATTTTCTTTCAGACCTTTCAACCAATCGATACGACCACGGAGAGCTGCTTTTGATAAAACACGAGCAGTCTCTTGAAAACTTGCTTCAGATATGAAACTTTGAGTATTCAGAGATGTTCTCGTTATTCCCAATAATACGGATCGATAACAAATTAATTCTTCCAAGGCACGTCCCGTTCGCTCCGCTCGTAACAATCCAATAAGTTCTCCGGGTGAAAAAACATTAGACATTCCATCTTCTGAAACCAAAACTTTAGATGTTATTTGACGGACAATAATCTCTATATGCTTATTATGTATTTGCACCCCTTGGGATCGATAAACCTTTTGGATCTTGTTAACCAAGGCGATACGACTTTGCACTAACGTTAGCTCCGCACCAATCAAGAATCTCCAAGGAAGTCCAAAGATTCTTGTTATACACCCGTTCCAACCCTCAACTCTCTTTTCTAAATTTGAAGATATTGAATCAACTGAACGTACTTCTAAAACTTGTTCTACTTTTGGAAGACCCTGCGTTATATCACCCGATCTTGATTTTTCATATAAAAATGTAACTAGAGTATCTCCGTCATAGAGGATTTCTCCATAATTCCCATGAATGGTTGCTCCTGGAGTAGCCAAATAAGGTTTAGCAGCTCTTAGTACTAGAGAATCAAGGTTAACAATTATAACTTGACCTGATTTTATTTGGGGTAGTTCTTTGGAGATCGATTGAGTTTGACAAATCAATTCTCCCAAGATAATTAGTGTCAATTCTTTTTCATTTTCATAATAATTAGGATTATAATTATGATCGCGAAAAGACCAATTCACATTTTTTGGATTCAAAACGTGGTTATTACAGGGATCATAATTTATACTTCTCCTATTGTCATCTAGAAAAATAAATTTCATTTTTTGAAAAGCCTGATTTAAATCATCAAGTTTCAAATATTTAATTACTGAAATCTCATTATGAGTTATTAAATTGGAAAATAAAAAAGAATTTAAGATTTGAAAAGTTGTTCCTAAAGGTCCTAAGAATGAATTCCGAATTGAGATTATAGAATCTTTTTGAATTGATTCTGTTATTCTATTGTAATCTTTTCTATTGTTGAATGGAAATATTCGAAAACAATTAAATGATGACAAGCTTATCAACGATTGGCACTCCTTAGTTCTTTTCAATAAGGTGCTAAAAGTTGCTTTATTTATTTTTTTTTTTAGTAATTGTTGAATCTTTATCTTAGAATAAAGAGAAAAAAATGGATTAATATCAGATGACGAGGTTAATCCGTAACCTGATGAATCCTGCCTTTTTCTGCTGATAGAAGAAATAGAGAATTTCAATAAGTTTATTCTTAGGAAATCCTTAATCATACCTTTTATACTTATTTGAACAAAAGAAGCGCAAGCCCCGTCGCTCAAAAGATTCTTTTTATCTTGTTCCCAATTCAATACTAACGAAGTACGAACTAATTGAATACTTGTATCGGAAATTCCCATAATTTGTTTACTAGTTCCATATAAAATAGAATTGACAACTCGAAGTTTCAGATTATCCTTTTCTTGCAATAGATCCTTAGAAAAAATACTTTCTAGATTTATACCATCCGAAATCTCATATCTGATTACCGGCCGAACTAAAACAAAATATTTTTTTTTACTCGGTGTAAACCATTGGACATACATCCATTTTTGAACTTGTGCGGATTCCTTAGAATCCGTATAATTTATTTTTACTATTTCTGGTGGAATCAAAATTCCACTGTGTCTATATATCTTATCTATCTCTTCTGGAAAATGGATACCACCAGAAAATATTTTAAGTTCCAATTTCTTCTTTTTTTTCTCCACCCGAACCAATCCACCGACCCTACTTTTTATATTAAAAGTTATTTGTGTATCTATTCCAATAATACTATTGTTTCGTACCATTAAAGAAGATGATTCGGGTAAAATATAGACTTCTTCGGGAATGAAAAAAAATCGATTGACTCTTATGTTATTCTTTGGATTCCCTTCTTTGACTCCGCCGTGCTCAATTAACTCTTCTTTTTTAACAATTGAATGCACGCCTAGATTACCATAATTAGTAATTCCGGAACTACTTCTTTGGTATTGCGGGTCGTCGAAATAAGCAAAAATACAATTTCTACGCAAAATACCATTTATAGGCATTTCAATTGAAATGTTAGAGTGAGTCAATTTTTCTTTTTCATGATCCTCATTGGAATGAAATGGAATGAGGAATCTATTTTTTCTCCTTTTTGCTACTAAATCAAAATTCTCGTGAAGAATAACAGTAGATTTTCGATTACAACAACCAATCGCTAGAATTCGATTCATTTTTGAAAAATCAGAAATATTTTTTCCAGTGTTATCCGAAAGACTAGAAAATTTGTATTTAGCTTGATCATTATTTTCTGATGGATGAAAAATAGAGTTTCTCTCGATAGAAAGAGAATCGGTGTTCATTTGATCTTGATCATTATGGACTGAACAAGTGCCTATATTAAATTTACACGAATTTCCTGATAATATCCATAAATGGCTTGTTTTTGCTAAGAGATGAACATTACTATATGTAAATTCTGGTGCATGGTATACATTGGTACTCCAGTGCATTTCTCCTTCTGATTCGGAATAAATATATTTTCGAACCTTCTCTTTCAAATTCAAAATAGTTGCTCTCGAACAAATTTCAGCAATAACTTGTTGGGATTCGACATATTGAGAATTTTGAACTAAAAGAATACTTTTCGATGGAATAGTCACATTATGTATAATATCTTGACTTTCAATAGTTAAATTCAAGTTTATAGAACATAAAAAAGCAGGATGCCCCTGACGCGTACGTGTAGGCTGAACCAACTCCTCATTATTAAATTTTATTTTTCCATTCGAAGGGGCTCGTACCTGATCTGCAATACCCCCTGTGAATACCCCCCCAGTATGAAATGTTCGTAATGTTAGTTGAGTACCCGGCTCTCCGATGGATTGACCCGCAATAATCCCTACAGCTTCTCCCAATTCTACTAGGTCACCATGAGTAGGACTCCGTCCATAACAAAAGCGACAGATCCAAGCCGTACTTCTACAAGTAAAAGGGGTTCGAATAGATATTGGGATTGATCGAAAGTTTATGAATCGATTCACAAGCCCAACCCCAATATCTTGATTTCGGATGGCAATGCATCGTCGACCTATATATATATTGTCTGCTAATACACGACCTATTAAAGTTTGGATAAAGATTCTTTCCGGGGTCATCCCATTTCGAGGATTCACAGAGATCCCTCGAGTAGTCCCACAATCTGTTCTACGTACAACAATGTGTTGAACTACTTCAACAAGTCTGCGCGTAAGATATCCAGCATCCGATGTTCGGACAGCCGTATCCACAACCCCCTTTCGGGCTCCATAGCAAGAAATGATGTATTCTGTTAACGAAAGGCCTTCTCGTAAATTGCTTTGAATAGGTAAATCAATCATTTGCCCCTGGGGATCGGACATTAATCCTCTCATACCTACTAATTGGTGCACTTGAGATGCATTTCCTCTAGCTCCCGAAAAAGACATTATATGCACAGGATTTAAAGGATCAGTCATCCTAAAATTAGGATTCATTTCATTTCGCAAATATTCACTTGTAGCATACCATACCTCAATGGATTGACGTAATTTTTCTATCGCGTGTACATTTCCATAACGGTAATTATTTTCAATAATAAAATTTTGTTGTTCAATATCTTGAACTAACCATCTCTTAGAAGGTATTGTTAACAGATCATCAATTCCTAATGAAATGGATGTAGTAGTGGCTTGCTGGAAACCCACAGTCTTTACTTGATCCAGGATGTGGGATGTATATGCCATTCCGAAATGATCTATTAATCTGCTAATAATTCGTTTAATGGCAGTTCCATCTATCACTTTATTGGGAAAGACAAAAATGGCCCGTTCGACCATAAGTACCTCCATATTCTGCTAAGTCGGGTTCGACAATGAATTTGAGTCAATGATTGGAAAACTTCCTTTTCTCAATTTGAATTCATATAAAAATTCAGAACATATATCTCTAGTTCAACTGGCAAGGATATGAATTTATACCAATAGTGTACTATTTAGTGTAAAATTCGAGTATAGATTTCCCTATTTTAGATCCCTATAATCAATTTTGATGCGCAGGCTTGAGAAAAGCCTTGTATAGCTTCTTCAATTTCACGATAAAGATAAATATGACCAACAGTGGTTCGAATGTATATACAAAGAATTTTTTTTTTTATACTTCGTATTATTAAATAGTTTCCATAAATCTCATGATAGGTCCCCATAGATTGATAGTGAACTTCGGTAGGCATTTCTCTTGAAGCAATAACACGTTGATCTACTTTCCATCGAATCCATACAGGACTATCTAAATAGATTCTTTTTTGCCAATAAGCTCCAATTGCAGCATACGAATTACAAAAAAAAGGTTCTTTGATATACTTCTCATTATCATCTTCAATTTTTTCGTTTTGATGATTTTTGCAAGTGTATCGATTATATCTATTTGCATAAATACCTGGTCGATTTCCGCTCGTTAAGATATAGAGCCCCATAAGCATATCTTGAGTTGGTACGCAAATGGGATCGGCAATAGCGGGAGAAAGAAGATTCATATGAGAAAACATAAGTAAACGAGCTTCTGCTTGCGCTTCCAATGATAAAGGTATATGAACAGCCATTTGATCCCCATCGAAATCCGCATTGAACCCTTTACAAACTAATGGATGTAAACAAATAGCACGTCCTTCCACTAAAATAGGTTGAAATGCTTGTATACCTAATCTATGCAGAGTGGGTGCCCTATTGAGTAATACGGGATGCCCCTGCATTACTTCCTGAAGTATTTCCCATACAATGGGATCCTTTTCCCGAATTTTACTCTTAGCAACTCCAATGTTCGAAGCAAACTGTTGTCTAATGAGACCCCGAATTACAAATGTTTGGAAAAGCTCTATTGCTATTTCACGAGGCAATCCACATTGATGTAATGAAAGCGAAGGTCCTACAACAATGACGGAACGTCCTGAATAATCAACCCGCTTACCAAGCATAGTCTCACGAAATCTTCCTTCTTTACCCTCGATTATATCGGAAAACGACTTGTAAACCTTAGTATGACCATCTCTCATTGGTTGTCCCCGTATTCCATTATCAAGAAGTGTATCCACAGCTTCTTGTACTAATTTTTCCTGACACATTACTAATTCTTCAGGTGTAGATCTACTTGTTGTTAATAGATCTGTAAGGGTATTATTCCGATAGATAACTCGTCTATACAGTTCATTAATATCTGAACTCATTAGTTTCCCCCCATCTAGTTGAATAATTGGTCTAAGTTCGGGAGGGAGAACTGGTAAAAGACATAAAACCATCCATTCAGGTTCTATTTTTGTTCGAATAAAAAGCTTAGCTAATTCTATGCGTCTAACCAAGAAATCCTTTCTTCTACTTATTTTTCGATCTTCCCATTCATTCCCTGCAGCACCGTCTCCCCCTAAAACTTTCCATTCTACCGACGAAAAATCTATAATAACTCGCAAATCCAGATCGGCTAATTGGGCTTGGATAGCACCAGCTCCTGTTGCAATTTCTCGATTTCGAAATGTATTGAAGCCTTGTGTAGTAAAAAATAATGGAATACTATATTTCCAAGATTGTATTTCGTATTTAAATGAACCTCGCAATCGTAAGAAAGTAGGTTTTTTAGTTATTGGCCTAGCAAAAGAAAAATTAGGATAGGATCCTCGAGGATTCCCCCCTTCAAAATCGGACATGAGAGTTTCCTTTCATCCGGCTCAAGCAGCTCGCCGAAATAAAGTTAAAGAAAAAAGATATTTCCTTTTGTTCAAACTATATAAAATATCCCAAAGAGCTACTCGTTACTCAAGTTATCAATAAGGACCAAGCAACATTTCCTGGATTCATTCCTCTTTGTTCTTGTAAAAAATTTATAAATTCTTTATTTCCACCAATTCTCACACTTACAAAGTAACTAAAATGAAAAATTCTTGAGTAGTCTATTTCCCTTCGAATGTTAAAGTCCAAAAGACTGGAAATTCAGACAGGATTTACTTGTTTCTGTTTTCTTACCTTTCGTTTGATCATTTAGGTCCAAAAATTACCTCGACGGTTATACCATGCTACTCTGACAATAAGAATCTCTATGCGATGTAGAGAATCCAAAAACCATGACATGACCTATTTCTATACTTGAGTAGAATGAAAATAAGAATCCCTTTATTTATTTTTTTATTTTATAAAAAGGCAATGATTGATTTAATCCCATACACTTAAGTGAAGTTTATTTTCACAAGGGAAATCTTTTTTTAGTTGTTACTGAATCGACCATAGATCACTTCCACTTTATTAAGGGAAATCTTGATTACACCCCCAATTTCTGAGTTTCATGTTCTTTTCGACAGAAACATGTCAGAGCTAAGGCATCCCTATTCGATTAAATGAGATGACAGTTTATGATTACGAAACTGTAAAAAAAAATAAGAATCTCAATCAAATCACACATCGCAGTATACTAGGCCCTCTAACTCTTTAAGAGGTTTATCTAAAAGATTCGCGATATAACTAGGAAGTCGTTTCAAATACCACACATGAGTTACTGGGCAGGCCAATTTGATGTAGCCCATTTGGTATCGTCGTATTCGAGAATCAACAAATTGTACTCCACATTGTTCACAAGATTTTGGATCCTCGTTTTCATCTCCAATTACGCGATAATTTCCACAAGCACAAATTCCACTTTTTATAGGTCCAAAAATTCGTTCACAAAATAATCCATCTTTTTCTGGTTTATTGGTTTTGTAATGAAAAGTATAGGGCTTTGTCACTTCTCCAACAATTTCTCCATTAGGAAGGATCCTTTTGGCCCAAGCACTTATTTGTTGAGGTGAAACTAATCCAATTCTTAATTGTTGATGTTTATACCAATCGATCATATAGAAATATTCTGATTAAGTCGGATTAAACTTGCTTCTTATTCATCTGAAAATCTTTCTCAGATATAAGGAAATGATTCAGTTCCAGAGCCAAAGATCGTAGTTCTCGAACAAGTAATCGAAAAGATTCTGGAGCATCCTCAGGTTTGGGGATTATTCCTCCAATGACCGTAGTACCAAGCACTTCTTGTCGAGCTCTAATATGATCAGATTTATATGTAAGCATCTCTTGTAAAATATGAGAAACACCAAATCCCTCGAGAGCCCAAACCTCCATTTCTCCAACTCGCTGACCCCCTTGCTTGGCCCTTCCTCTTAGAGGTTGTTGGGTAACAAGTGCATAATGTCCACTGGAACGTCCATGTATTTTATCATCAACTTGATGAATTAATTTCAAGATGTAAGGCTTTCCTATTATAACAGGCTGTTCAAAAGGTTCTCCTGTTCGTCCATCAAAGAGTTTACTTTTTCCCGGATGTTCGGGTTCAAATACCCAGGGATTAGATGTTTGTTTGCTCGCTTCATATAATTCAGAAAACACTAATTTTCTAGAGGCCTCTTGTTCATATTTCTCATCAAAAGGTCCTATTCGATAATGTTTTTCTAGAAAATCTCCCGCGAACCCCAGCGAACATTCAAATATTTGCCCTACATTCATTCGTGAAGGTACTCCTAAAGGATTTAAAACCATATCAATAGGCCTGCCATCTTGTAAATAAGGCATATCATGCCTAGGCAAAATTTTTGAAATGATTCCCTTGTTTCCATGTCTCCCAGCTATTTTATCACCTACTTTAATTTTACGTTTCTGTAAAATATATACACGAATTGTTTCTGGATTATAACTTGAACCCCCTTTTTTCTGGATCCATCTCACATCAACAACTCTACCTCTACCTCCTATAGGTAATTTTAAACACGTTTCTTTTGAAGTAGATACCTGAATGCCCAGTATAGCTCGTAATAATCTCTCTTCCGGAGCATATGATGATTCTTTTGCCATTTGAGGAGTTAATTTACCTACTAAAATATCCCCTGTCTCTACCCAAGATCCCAACCTAACAATTCCATTTTTGTCTAAATTTCGAAGTAACTGAGCTTCGAGATGGGGTATTTCATTAGTGATCCTTTCGGGGCCTTGACTTGTAACATGAGTTTGAATCTCATATTTTCGTATGTGAAAAGATGTAAAAATATCTTCATATATCAGCCGTTCGCTAATAAGTACTGCATCCTCAAAATTGTAACCTTCCCATGGCATATATGCCACTAAGATGTTTTTGCCCAAAGCAAGTTCCCCCCCAACAGTGGCAGCCCCATCTGCTAAAATTTGACCCTTTTTAATGGATTTACCCCGCCGAACCTGGGTTTTTTGATGTAGACACGTATTTTTGTTAGAACGTTGATATATAACTAACGGAATCTTTACAGTATCCCCATTGCCCGATAAAAGGATCTTGTCAATATCCGTATGAATTATTTTTCCCTCGTGGTTAGCTATAGCAGAAACCCCAGAATCTAGAGCCACTTGACGTTCTAATCCGGTTCCAACAATGCATTTTTCGGACCGAGAAAGCGGAACTGCTTGACGTTGCATATTCGAACTCATTAAAGCTCGATTTGCATCATTATGCTCAATAAAAGGAATGAGGGAAGCACCAATAGAAAAATATTGGAAAGGAAAAATACTTCGAAAATGAACCTGTTCCCATGCAATAGTCAAAAATTCTTGACGATATCGTGCTGGAACAACCTGTTCTTCTTGAATAGCTCGATTCAACGCCAAAGAATTTCCTGCTGCTACCATATAGTATTCATCTCTATTGGGTGCTAAATAGAGTATACGTTTTTTTTGGGAGCTCTCATTTATTTTATAAAATGGGGTCTCTAACGACCCCCAATGCCCAATCTTGGCATGAATTGCTAAAGATCCAATAAGTCCAACATTGATTCCTTCAGATGTGTCAATTGGGCAAATGCGCCCATAGTGACTAGGATGTATATCTCGTATTCGAAAACTAGCAGTTCGTCCTGTCAATCCTCCGGGTCCCAAATAACTTAATTTTCTCCCATGAACAATTTGTGTTAATGGATTAGTTCGATCCAAAACTTGAGATAATGGGTGTAATCCAAAAAACGATTCATAAGTGGTTGTTACTGGAGTTGATGTTACCAAATTTTGAGGGGTCGGTATCAATTTATGTCTAATTGTTCCAGATATAGTCCCCCTAACCACATTTTCTAAACGAATTAGGGCCAATCCAAATTGATCTTGTAAAAGATCGGCGACCGAACGAATACGTTTATTTTTTAAATGATTCATATCATCAAGTGTACCCATTCCAAATTTCATTCCAATCAAAAGATCCGCCGCTGCTAATATATCTCGTGGTAACAAAAATGTATTGTTAGTGGGTATATCAAGATTCAATCTCCTGTTTATATTTACTCGTCCAATTCGTCCTAATTCACATCTTTGTTGAAAGAATTTGTTTTGCAATTCTTTACATAAAGATTCTGAAAAAACTGGATCTCCGCCTACACAAGTAAATTGTTGATAAAATTCCAGAATGGAATTCTCTTTTGAACCCATTTTTTTTTTCTCCTTATCATTCAGGAAAGACAAGAAAATCTCAGGGTAATAAACATTTTCTATAATTTCTCGAAGATTTAAACCCATAGCTGATAATAGAACTAGAATAGAGATCTTTTGTTTTCTACTCACACGAGCCCATATCCTGGCTTTTCTATCTATCTCTAATTTGACTCTTCCTCCCCAATCAGATATTATTATTCCGGTATAAACGGAAATCCCGTTATGGTCCAATTCCGTCTGGTAATAGATACCGGGGCTTTGTAATATTTGATTGATCACAATTCTGTATATTCCATTTACTATAAAAGTTCCGATGGAACTCATTAAAGGAATTTGGCCAATAAAAATTGTTTGCTCTTGCATATTTCGACTGGTTTTCCAAATGAGTCCCGCGGATACATATAATTCCGAAGAATATGTGAGTGATTCATATACAGCATCTCTTTCTTTTATCAAAGGTTCTACTAATTTATGCCTTTCTACAAATAATTGAAATTCCATTTCTTGATCTGGATCTTCGATTTTTGGAAACTTAGAGAGTTCCTCTTTTAAGCCTTGATCAATGAACCGACAAAATCCTTCAAATTGGATCTGATTAAATCCGGGTATTGTAGACATTCCTTCATTTCTATCCACCAGCATTTTGAATTTCCCATTTATTGAAAAAAAAAGAAAATAAATAAAGATTCTATCTTTTTTTGGATCTTTCTTCCTGCAATCCAATTTTAACAATCGATCTGGCAATCATAGAATTTTTATTCTGTTTACAGAATCCCATAAAATCTTATCAAACTACAAGTAATATTATATATATTCTATTATTTTCTAAATAATAAAAATAATAAAGGAAGAAAAAGAATAAAGATAAAGGAAGAAAAGAATAAAGCGAATTTGATACCCAAATTAGGTAGAATTGTATTCATTATTAAATATACATCTATCTAAAATATCTAAAAATAGATTAAAAGATTCCAACGTATATAATACATAAAAGAATTTATTAAACATACGTATAGAGGAGATCAGTCTAAGTATCTCTTTTAAAGTAAATAAAGGATAAGATTTTTGTTTAGATATCCTATCTATTGGAATAATTTTTCTGTTAAGGGGTTTCCATATACTCTATTATGTTGTTATAATAGAAATTATAAATCAAAAAGAAAAAGAATAGAGCATTAGTTAAATATGATTTTTTCTTCAAATTTAAGACTGTGAATTTAGGAACGAGTCTTAAATTTGAGGTTCGACTTCGAATTGTTCTAGTATTTTGGTAACTCAAGATTCACATTTGGTTTTATTTTAATTTCAGTAGAAAAAAAAAGGAAAAGTTTCAATTTCAATAGTGTGTGTGGTTTGTTCTATTCTAATCTAACGAAAGAATTTATCGAAGAAATCAATTTCAATAGAATCAAAAAAGGAATGATAGAAGTATTAAATTGAAACAACAGAAAGATAAATAGAAAACAAATGAAATTTATTAAGTGTACTTTTTCTTTCCAAATAATACAAAAAAAAGACTATTTTTCCATTATTTATCTCGAAAAATCAAGATTAAATTATTCAAAGTAAAATAAAGAAGCATTGAATCCTTTTTTTTTCAAAATAAAGTTTCTAGGGCTTTGGCGGCATGGCCGAGTGGTAAGGCGGGGGACTGCAAATCCTTTTTCCCCAGTTCAAATCTGGGTGCCGCCTATGTTAACAATTAACAATAGAATTAATCTAAGTTCAGAATCATGCGAAGTTTTGCTATTTTTACTATAGGGATTAATTCAAAACATTTGAGAGTTCCTTTTTTTAGAATATGGTAGAATTTCGTTCATATATTAATATGAATTCAATTTGAAATTGAAGAAATACATAAATCGAAATAAATAGAAAAAAAAAAAAGAATTGATAAATCTTAATATACTGAATAATGTTCAGGTTAATAATATATTATTTATATAATGGATCTTAAATTAAAAATGAAATTCGATCAAGATACAGAAGATCCATTTGGGAGACTTTGTAGAGGAACCCCGGTCAATACTTAGTAAGTCAATCAATTTAAGTCAATCATTCAAATTAAGTGAATGGAGAATTTTACATATCAAATAGACAAATATAAAAAGAAAATGGAGTCACAAAAAATAAATATATTTTTTTGGTTCGGTCTTTTTTTTATTTTGTACTTAATGAAGAATAAGTAACCAACGAATGGTCTTTTTTATTCTTAATATACTTTATTATTATTATTTAAAATTCAAAAAATAAATATCTATCTATATAGATAGATATTTGATATAGATATTTGATCTATTTCACTTAAACCAAAGGTTTTCCTATAGATCCTTTTTTTCTTAATCTTTTCCAATTTTATTAGGAATCATTGAAGTGGGTCGTCTATTTTCAAATTCAATTTGTCTTTTTAAACTTTTTCATTACCTCAAATCTATTGGACCACAAACTATGTGATTCTTATTTTGAATCTTTTTTTTTTTTTTACTCTTTGAAATTCAAAGTAATCTTACTATTTTTATTGAATAATTGACCAAAAATATAAAAATATTTTTAGAAAGAGTATTAGGGGACAGAATTCATATGGATATAGTAAGTCTCGCTTGGGCTGCTTTAATGGTAGTCTTTACATTTTCCCTTTCACTCGTAGTATGGGGAAGAAGTGGATTATAAGGATACTCTTTATTAATTAAGTAATTGCGTTGATAAAAAAAAACTCTATTAATTTAGATTGTTCTGCAAACACTTTATCTTTATTTAGTCTACTTTAGTGAGGTTACGATTTATTTTAATTTTAAATGGAATAAAAAAAGATTCCGTTCGTGATTCTATCTAGTTAGAATGACTATTCTATAGTAAGGCTTTTCTCTCTTTCGATAGTAAATTGAAACAATAAAATTTTAAAAAGGGATAGTTCTAGTAGAAAGAACTAGACAATTTTGTCTAGTTCTTTCTACTATGCCGCTCTCCTATCGTATATAAGACGATAGATTCTAGTTCACTTCTTTGATCTAAGTCTTGAAATAGAACTCAATTTACCAATGATTTGTTATTTAAAAGAACTTAATAAGTATCATTTAGGAGAACTTAATAAGTTCACCTTTATTAAAATTAATTACCTTGACTAACAGTTTTGACGTATATTATAAGCAAAAAAGCAGTAGGAACTAGAATGAAGAGTGCAGTAGCAATAAAGGCGAGAATATTAACTTCCATAGGTCATCGTTTCCTTTTTTTACTTCACAATAACTTCGGGATTTAATCCCATATAGATGATGAATCTTTCTTCGCTAAATTAAATGGGATGGATCTCAGCTCGATGATATCGAATCATACCCATATTATGAATAACAATATCTGAGTTATCAAATCGATTCGTCGTCGAAAATGGAATAGTATAACACAGAAAGATCTTTTATCCATATCCAATTACAAAATGGGAGTCTTTAGCTAGCAATAAAAAGAATCTTTCATCAGACCTAGACAAAAAAATAAGGAATTTAGTTATGAGTTATAGAGAACGATCGAGTTTTTTACTTTAGTAAATCTCATTATATATATAAATTGAATGAAAGGAAGAAAAAAAAGCAGGACAACTTAAAATGAAATCCTAATCCTAAATGGGACATCTTTTGAAATTTTTTTAGGCAATTTCTCTACTCTTCCCTTTTTTTTTTTAGTGGGCTGAATTAATATATTTTGTATTTAATTCTTGATTTATATCCTCGGGACTGACGGGGCTCGAACCCGCAGCTTCCGCCTTGACAGGGCGGTGCTCTGACCAATTGAACTACAATCCCAGAAAAATAAAATGGAAGCGATACAACATATGATTTTTTATGGAATAAATTGTATTGAAATTTTTTTGTAATTTTTCTTTTTGAATTTCAAATTGAAATAGAAAAAGTTACGGTAGATGCGAGGGGGTACAATAGATAAATCTATTGACTCCTATGTTTATGGATATACACCTTTTTTAAAGGCACCGATTTTTGATCAGCTTATTTTATTATTTTAAATCTAACTCGATTGCTAATTATTTCCTTTCCATTACTCTTTCTTTTTATTCCATTTTCTACTTTGCTAATCTATATAATTTTGAATCTATATCAAAATAGAGATTGATCCCTAAATTACAAGTTTTATTTGTCTCAAATAAAAAAATATTTGCTTATTTATTTATTTATTTTCTTTTTTTTTCATGGAGGATCCGTGAAAAAGTTAATTTTTGGGCCGAGCTGGATTTGAACCAGCGTAGACATAGTGCCAACGAATTTACAGTCCGTCCCCATTAACCGCTCGGGCATCGACCCAGGAAGAATCCTTTTCAAACTTATGAATAATTCATGATCAACTTCCTTTCGTAATACCCTACCCCCAGGGGAAGTCGAATCCCCGCTGCCTCCGTGAAAGGGAGATGTCCTGAACCACTAGACGATGGGGGCACATTTGTATGTCTATCAAACATCCTATGAACATAGTATGTTCACTTTTTTGAAATTGTCAATATAATGAAATTGTGTGATTTGACTTCAAAAAGACCCTACGGCAGTGATTGGTCTTTCAAACCTACATTGATTTACTTATTGTTAAGATAGATAAAAGAGCTTTTTTTTTGTTCAATCTTGACCAAAAGATTAACAAATCATCAAGTTCAAAATAGAATATAGGAGTCAGTTGATTCTAATTCAGGTAAGATTTTCTTCGTTGAATCTAATTAATCTAATTATTAGCTAATTAATAAAAGGGATCTCTTAGGGCGAAGTCACTTTGATTAAGGTCTATTTTTAAATAGACCTTAATCTTTTTATGATGGTAGATTATTTAATTAAGTTTTCTCTTGAAAAGATTCATTCTATTGATCTTTTAATAAACCTTATTTTTTTCTATTCACTAGTTTGACTCGCTTTTCTTGTATGAATTATTTACTTTTACGCGTATAGACTTACTAATTATAACAAAAAACCCTTTTGCTTTCTAATTTCGGACTCTTTTTTTATTATTTAGAGTTAGACATGAATTCTTTAATTCAAAATGTAAAAAAAAAAAAAAAAGCCCCTTTAACTCAGCGGTAGAGTAACGCCATGGTAAGGCGTAAGTCATCGGTTCAAATCTGATAAGGGGCTCCGTTTTGGCTTCAGAAAAATCATGAATTGCAGATTGTAGTCTTTATTTGATTTAACTAAGGATTCTCGAAGTTTGGTTTGGTATATTTAAAATTTTTTTTTTCAAATTCTAAAAATAGAATTCAAAAGATTGAACATAGAAAACTTAGTTAATTTTTTTTGTTTTTTCGAATAAAAATTTTATAATTTAAGATTTTGAATATTTCAAATTAAAGATTAATAGCGTAACAGTATAAGAATACTAATCTTATCTTAATAGAATTTTGAATTGAAAGTTTTAGAATAAAAAAAAAGAGATAAAAAATATCTAAAAGGGAATAAACCAGATCAATTAAATCGACTAAAAAATCATTAAAAAAATTGATTATTTATTAATTCTATTTCTAATCAATATTAGAAGGGTTCAGTATTAATATTTAAAATTAATGATTACTATTCACAGAATAAATTACATTTTTTTTTTTTGAATATTCCAAGCAAATCAATAAAAAAAAGTTTTTCGAAAAAAAAGTAAGTGGACCTAACTCATAGAATCAGGACTCTATTCACTATTCTGATATTTAAATTCGGGAGAGATGAAATTGAAACAATAGATCCCGCTTTTTCCTATTCTATTTCTATTTGTTTCTTGTTGGAATCCGAAAGGATCTGTCAATATATTATATATATATATATATATATATTTTTTTTTTTTTTTTTTTCTTCTTTTTTATAAAAGATTAAATTATTCAATTTTGATTTCTCGCCTCCACAGAAAAGTTTTTTCAAAGTCACAATATAAGAGAGATAAAAAAATTTAAAATCTCTTTCTTTGATTCAAAAACCCAAGATTCATTTTCATTTATTCTATTTTTACTTTTTTATATTTGATTTTTTTAGTTAGAATATCTTTTTATTTGTAGATCCTTATTCTATATTTTTTTTTAGAATTTTAATAGTTTATGAAAGTTTTTTCCTTTTGTTTTGAGAATATGCTTTTAGACCTATAAATAGACGATTTCTAATTATAATAGAAACAGAAATAGAATTCTATTTCTATAATGAGATTGCTTTATATCTAGCAGATTGATGAGTTATCAAAAAATTCAAGGTTCGTGTGATTTTTTTTTCAATGTTTAAGAAAAAAAAAAGAGGAATCACAATAAGTTTAGGAATTTCCCTTAAGTTAGTAGGGGATGGCAACAAATTCTTATTTCCAACCCACAGTAGATTAGAAGGGGCAGTGTACGAAAAAACATACAGAAATGATAAAAACTTCAAAACGCCCCAAAAATGATACTATGAAGTGTTCCACAATGGTGAAATTAGTTGAATAGGAGGATCGCTATGACTATAGCCCTTGGTAAATTTACCAAAGAAGAAAATGATTTATTTGATATTATGGATGACTGGTTACGGAGGGACCGTTTTGTTTTTGTAGGTTGGTCTGGTCTATTGCTTTTTCCTTGTGCCTATTTTGCTTTAGGCGGTTGGTTCACAGGTACAACTTTTGTAACATCATGGTATACTCATGGATTGGCTAGTTCATATTTGGAAGGATGTAACTTTTTAACTGCAGCAGTTTCTACTCCTGCTAATAGTTTATCACATTCCTTATTGTTACTATGGGGTCCTGAAGCACAAGGGGATTTTACTCGTTGGTGTCAATTAGGTGGTCTGTGGACTTTTGTTGCTCTCCACGGCGCTTTTGCACTAATAGGTTTTATGTTACGTCAATTTGAGCTTGCTCGATCTGTGCAATTGCGACCTTATAATGCAATCGCATTTTCTGGCCCAATTGCAGTTTTTGTTTCTGTATTTCTAATTTATCCCCTAGGTCAGTCTGGTTGGTTTTTTGCGCCAAGTTTTGGTGTAGCAGCTATTTTTAGATTCATATTGTTTTTTCAAGGGTTTCATAATTGGACACTAAACCCATTTCATATGATGGGAGTTGCCGGTGTATTGGGTGCAGCTCTGCTATGCGCTATTCATGGCGCTACTGTGGAAAATACTTTATTTGAGGATGGTGATGGCGCAAATACATTCCGGGCTTTTAACCCAACTCAAGCTGAAGAGACTTATTCCATGGTTACGGCTAACCGCTTTTGGTCCCAAATTTTTGGGGTTGCTTTTTCCAATAAACGTTGGTTACATTTCTTTATGTTATTTGTACCAGTAACCGGTTTATGGATGAGCGCTCTTGGAGTAGTTGGTTTGGCTGTGAACTTGCGTGCTTATGACTTTGTTTCTCAGGAAATCCGTGCAGCGGAAGACCCTGAATTTGAGACTTTCTACACTAAAAATATTCTTTTAAACGAAGGTATTCGTGCTTGGATGGCGGCTCAAGATCAGCCTCATGAAAACCTTATATTCCCCGAGGAGGTTCTACCCCGTGGAAACGCTCTTTAATGGAACTTTAGATTTAGCTGGTCGTAACCAAGAAACTACTGGTTTCGCTTGGTGGTCTGGGAATGCCCGACTTATCAATTTATCTGGAAAGCTTTTGGGAGCTCATGTAGCTCATGCTGGATTAATCGTATTCTGGGCCGGAGCTATGAACTTATTTGAAGTGGCTCATTTCGTACCGGAAAAACCAATGTATGAACAAGGATTAATTTTACTTCCTCACCTAGCAACTCTAGGTTGGGGGGTAGGCCCCGGCGGAGAAGTTATAGACACCTTTCCATACTTTGTATCTGGTGTACTTCACTTAATTTCTTCTGCGGTATTGGGGTTTGGGGGTATTTTTCATGCCCTTCTAGGGCCTGAGACTCTTGAGGAATCTTTTCCTTTTTTTGGTTATGTATGGAAAGATAGAAATAAAATGACAACTATATTAGGTATTCACTTAATATTGTTAGGTTTAGGTGCTTTTCTACTAGTATTTAAAGCTGTTTTTTTTGGGGGCGTATATGATACTTGGGCTCCTGGGGGCGGAGATGTCAGAAAAATTACCAACTTAACCCTTAGTCCAAATGTTATCTTTGGTTATTTATTAAAATCTCCTTTTGGAGGAGAGGGGTGGATTGTTAGTGTAGATGATTTGGAAGATATCATTGGCGGACATGTCTGGTTAGGTTTTATTTGTATTTTTGGTGGAATCTGGCATATATTAACCAAACCTTTTGCATGGGCTCGTCGTGCTTTTGTATGGTCTGGAGAAGCTTATTTGTCTTATAGTTTAGGGGCCTTAGCTGTGTTTGGATTCATTGCTTGTTGTTTTGTCTGGTTCAATAATACAGCTTATCCTAGTGAGTTTTATGGACCTACTGGGCCAGAAGCCTCTCAAGCTCAAGCTTTTACTTTTCTTGTTAGAGACCAACGTCTTGGAGCTAACATTGGATCCGCACAAGGACCTACTGGTTTAGGTAAATATCTAATGCGTTCTCCTACCGGAGAAATCATTTTTGGTGGCGAAACTATGCGTTTTTGGGATCTTCGTGCTCCTTGGTTAGAATCATTAAGGGGTCCAAATGGTTTGGACTTGAGTAGGTTGAAAAAAGATATACAACCTTGGCAAGAACGACGTTCTGCAGAATATATGACTCACGCACCTTTAGGTTCGTTAAATTCGGTAGGTGGCGTGGCGACCGAAATCAATGCAGTCAATTATGTCTCTCCAAGAAGTTGGTTAGCCACTTCTCATTTTGTTCTCGGATTCTTCTTTTTTGTGGGTCATTTATGGCACGCGGGAAGAGCTCGTGCAGCTGCAGCCGGATTTGAAAAGGGGATTGATCGTGATTTTGAACCCGTTCTTTCCATGACTCCTCTTAATTAATTGAACTAAAAGATCTACTCTTTTAAAGTAGCAATCAATTTGATTCTACAATACATCTTGATTGGTTCAACTAAGTGAAATTTAGAGATTTTTTTTCAAAGTTTTCGTTTTATGTCTTTTCTTTTCAATTAGATTGAATCTTTTTTTTATGGCTCGGCTAGATGAGATAGCCGAGCCATTCTTCTTTATGATAGTAGTCGATTTATAAATAGAAAAAATTTCTAGGGATAGAAATGGATTCTCGGAAAAAGGAGAGAGAGGGATTCGAACCCTCGATAGTTCTTTGCAAACTATACCGGTTTTCAAGACCGGAGCTATCAACCACTCGGCCATCTCTCCCAAAGAGACAATCCTAAAATATTGTAGTATTTTTTTTTTTTTTTAACTATTACAATTAGGTGTGACTTGTTAACTCTATTATAATTCTATTATAGATAGAACTATCTATCTATCTATTTCCTATCTTATAGTCTATCATAAAATAAATACTTAACTAAAAGTTAGGACGAGTTTCTCTTTTTGATGCCTTTATTCAAAAAAAAAGAAGAAAACTGAAATATCTTTTCGTTTACAAACAAAAAAAAAGTGGGAATAAGTCATCTCGAATTAATAGATTCTATCTAGAATTCCCACGATATGATAGTTTTTTTTTTACAATTTTTGACTGATATAGAGTAGAGTACTTTATTTGTCAGTAACTTGGAGGATTAGAAACATGACTATTGCTTTTCAATTAGCTGTTTTTGCGTTAATTGCTATTTCATTACTTTTAGTAATTAGTGTCCCTGTTGTTTTTTCTTCTCCTGATGGATGGTCAAGTAACAAAAATATTGTATTTTCCGGCACATCATTATGGATTGGATTAGTATTTCTAGTAGGTATCCTTAATTCACTTATTTCGTAAATTTATTTATTCGTTCAAGATAAAAGGAAAAGCCCCCCCTCCAAAAGAATTCTTCTGGATTGCGAGACCTATTCTCGGTCAATACCCAAACAAAATCAAAGGTCAATACAATAGAAGTCTCCAAAATATCAAATACAAATAAAGACAAAGAAGAAATTCAATAGAATTGAATTTTGAGGGAGGGGTAAACTGAATTTCTAATTATTCAATAGAAGTAAATAGAACATTATTAAAAATGGGATAATAATGGATTTCACATTCTACAGTTTAGAATGAAAATATATAAACTATAAAATATTTTGAATCAATTGGGATCTCTTATTTGTTTATCCTATCCTCCTCTTTTTTTTTTATTTTTAAAGATATATATTCTATATAATTTAAAAGATATATATTCTATCTAAATATAGAAATCATAGATA